TCGAATCGAGGGTCCGGAGGAGAATTAGCCATTCAATCTTGTAAACTAATCGAGACCGAAATTGGAAAAAGAGATACGAACGGAGAGGAATAACCAATCGATGAAAGAACATGAAACCATTCTGTTTCAATAGAGGTACGAGAAACGGTTGGGGGCAATAAAGTAGGTGAAGTGGTTGGATTTTTCGAGCTGTTCCAACCACTGCTGGATGTGATTCCAAGAGCCCAACGAGAATGAATACCAAAAAGAAGAGTAAAGACCAGGCTCCCTAATGGAATGTTTAACCGATCCTTTCCGGATCGACCGAATTGGTACATAAGTTGTAACATTGGAAAACCACGGAAAACACAACTTATTTGAATAACCCGGGGACCTACCAATTGTAGAAGTAGGATCTTTGGCAAGCAATAAGCACTTAAATAATACAATTCGAGTGTACCATCTTCTTTCTCATTTCGAGGAAAAGGTGCGGGAGGAAAAGGAAACAACGGAGGGATCCGAATCGGACCTAAATGGGAATGACATGAAAAGTCTTTTTCAAAACCTAGCATTAAGGGCGTTACGACGATATACGAGAGGAATGGAGAAAAACTCGTGATTGGTGTGGAGTGTTTATGATTTTTTTCAATAAAAACTCGTCTCATTTCCTTACTTTTTCGTTCCTTCTAATTCATTCACTTCAAGGCTGGTTCTGAACGCCGCGTAACATCATCTTCAACCAACGTGATTTGATGTAACTGTTAAGACCGTCTTTGGGATCAAGCTAAATCCCAAAGGGCCTCATGATTTAAGTTCCCTAAGAAATCGCGTAATACGGAGCTTGAACCCCTCATAGTTTGAAAGTCTTGTAATAGGGCTTCCAACTCCGTTGTGTATTTCCACTCCACGTCCAGGTTATCCCGGGCCAGGCGCCTGGCCAAAGCATCAAAGTCCAAAGTCGATTTTTCAACTTGGGAAAATTCCCTGACAACGCTCGGCCGCTCACAAAACTGTTTCAGACGTTCCCGAAGAACCGCTTCGATCCTATTTTCCAGCGCTCTTTGGACTTCTGTCCGTTGAGGCGCAGAGGACGAGGGGGCTTCCCGTTTTTGTTCGTGCTGGGTTGGTGCCTCTTCGGCATTAACAGCGGGATCGGAGGAAGGCAAAACAAACGTGGAGTTTATTTCGTTTTCGTTCCCCTCTAGAGAATCCATACAGCGCCGGAAGTCCTCGGCAGAATCGAGGGACGACTGTCCAGCAGAAATGGGAAGGTTCGTTTCCGAACGAATCTGGCGACATTGCTGAAATAAGACCAGTACTCCCCTCCCCTATGACTAAGGGAAGACCACAATAAAGTTTGTTTATCAAAAAAGCACAGGATTGAACGAAGACCCAATACAGGATGGGGTGCTTCGTTCGAAAGATCATAAGAAGTCAAAAACCCCAGAAAAAAAAATGTACCAAAAACGGAGCCAAGCCACAATTCTAATGGATAGTCATTGTGACCCCGGAGCTTGGTGTACATAGCAAGAACACGCTCAAAGTTACGAGATCTTGTATGACTGAGTTTGGCAAGGACCCTATAACCTCCACCACCTATCCTTACTAAGGTAGAGAACCTTCGTAATGAATGGATATTTTTTACATATAGCCATCAGACCATATATGGATGATGGTAAGCAAGCAAACTACGAGCAGACATGGCGGATAAATCCACGCGTCCACCCTTGACGCAAAAACGCTTAGCAAACTCAAAAATTTCTTATTTTTTCCTATTGAAACTAAAGGAGAAGGCCTCCTTATATAGGAGAGGAGTGCCCTCGATTACATCACTGCTTACATCACATGGAGAATCTCTTCACATGGGTGACGTAAGCGAATATTACAAACAACAAAATAAAATAGTAATCCCTGTCTAATGACAGGGGACACGTACATACTTATGGCTGTACTTGGGGAATATATTCGAACGAATCCGAACATATTCGCTTTCTAGTCGACTCTGGACTGACTCTGACACACACACACAGGTGCCATTATGGCACTTATTTGATTTTGGATTGGAGCGGGAGACAGGAAACGGGACCACATTATTTGGCTGTGCTGTGACAATTTCTTCAACCAAAACTGTGAATTGTAACCGTGATGGGAGGGCAAGGACGGATACTTTAAACAGTAGGTCTCGAATTGTCTTGCTAAAGCTGAGTCCTGTGGCCGTGGGTCCCTTCAGCTCATGCAGCTGGCGCAGCTCTTGTGCGCCTTTGCTCAGCATGTTGGTGATCAGGCGGGCGAGTACCCTCGTCCCAGTTGGAGTAGTGGGGACCTCTGGGAGTAAGTCCATGCAGCTTCTTATGGACCCGAGGGTTTTTGCAGTGGCTCTGATTGTGCTTACATGTGCGAGGAGAGCTCGGGTTAGGTGGGGTTCGAAGATGGTCTTGCTGGATTCGTCCCAGAGGACGTGTATCGGGTGGCTTTGGTGGTTTGTCTGGTGAGTCACCTCTTCTTGGCCAGTCCCCTGGAGACTCAGACTCAGCCAGTTGTCTGGTAGTTCTTGTGATGTTGTGTTTGGCTGGTCTTTGTTGGGTTCGGGCTGGTGAGTGGTGGCTGGTGTTTCCACTGGTGTCGTCGTTACAGGAATACTCATATGATGGTGGGAGTTTGTCCCACTGCTGAAACTTGGACACCTTGAGCCAATGGGAGAGCTGGAGATGCTGGATATCATGAGGCACATTATTTTGTAGCTCTCCGACTGTTGATGGGTCTTGAGTCCTATGTGCATGGATATTATCGGAAGTGAAGCCATGCTCGCCATAGGAGAGTCTTTGGCCTGGAAGAGCGTCACTGCCTCTCTTAAATAGTATTAGGTGGGAGGACCACTCTTGCCTGTAGATTCCTTCTGAGTCTGGAGCCCTGGTTTCTAAAGTCAGGGAAGGAATCATATTGTTTGCCCAAGTGGATGCTGCTATTTCTTGAGTTGGCGTGTTATGACAGCAGTTTGGTATTGAGTACTCATTGAAAACTTTTACCACCTTCTGGTCTTGCTGTCTGTGAGAGCAAGGATTCCATGGGCAAGTTTTGCAGGGCCGTAGCATTTGGCGCTTTAAGTTTTTGCAGTGCCAGGCTAGAGGTTGCAGGAGCCTGTAACAGGGCCTGCTTTGTTTCTCTCTGGGGAAGGGGACCTGGGTCTGCTACTCTTGGGTCCCAGACTTGAGGGACCTTATGAGTTTTTTCCACTGTGTGGACTTGGGCTAGTACCTCCAAATATTCTGGTTGGGCTGATGATGGTTCTGGGCCTTGAGGCTCAGGAGGGTACTTGCCAGGCTTTGTTTTTGCTTTTGGGCCCTGTCCTGTGGAGTAAGCTTCTGTTACTGGGCTGAGCTTTGTTGGCAGCGACCCTGTATTGGGCCTGTATTGGTTGGTGATAGGGAGCCCTGTTGGGGCCTGCTCCGCTTGTCGTTGCTGGCCTTTGTGCGGAGAATCCGGCTCGATCGGATCTGGGTCTGGGTCTAGGTTTGACACCATCAGCTCCTGGTCTGAAAATGTGACTTGGGTTGTATGGATGGAGGGATGGCTTTGTTGGACCTCGAGATGTACAGACCCGTCCTCTGTAGACTCAGGAGGCTGCACCATGTTAGAGTCTTGTGAAGGCTTTCTGGACTCCAGTGGGGAGAAGTCCATCCTAAAGTTCTGCTGATATGCAGAGCTCTGAGGTGAAGATGGGGCTTGGCCTTGGTACTGAGGGTCTTGTTGGACTTTATCCGGGTCTGTGTCTAGTTTTGGCTTTAGCTCCTTGGTTGTTGTTCTTCGTTCTTCGGCCAAGGATATTGTCTGGGAGCCTGTTCGGATAGGTCCTGGACCTGTTGTCTCCATTTCCTGGATTGGAGGGAGTTTTGGCTTGATATTCTCTTGAGTGGGTTCATCCTCCGAGTTTGTTTTGTCCAGGGTAATGGGAGTCACATCCAAACTGTGGTAGGTTATGCCCGTTGTGCACTCTGGGTGCTCTACCTGATATGGTTTAACGGGCTCATTGTGCTGCTCGTTTGGATCTGTCCTGGCCTTTTGTTGGCAAGGCGGGTTCTGGGGAGTATGTCCTCTTTCTGGGGTATGCTGCCTCGGGTTGGGTGGAGCAATTTGTAGGTCCGAGGAGACTTTTACCATTAGGACAGACTTTGCCGCTTGGGACATGGCGACCGGGCAGGTGGGACTGCTTGTGTATCCCAGGACTTGTTGGTCCTTTTCTGCCTGACTGCTGCACCGTTTTTGCTGGTTATCTTGTTGTCTGGGCAGGTCAGGAACTATTGTCCCGTTATTGTCTGTGATGGTTGGCTTTTCCTTCTCAGGGCGGCATTTTTTACCTTGGGGCTGCTGTTCTTGTTTCTGAACAGTGCTGTCAGGCCGTCTGTTCACCATGGTCTGTTTGGATGCTGAGCTGCTCAGGGGTTCAGCTGCCTTTTGAATCTTTTCCCTGACTGGCATCAGTGTTAGATCAGGGTGTTCGTTAGGCTGCTGGTTTCTTGTCCGAGGCTTTGGTATGTGGTGCCTAGGGATTTGCTCCTTTAGATGAGCAGTAAGAGCTTGCTCAGGTGTTGGGTCTTTTGGCTTCTCTGCCTGATGAGACCCTGGTAGTGGCAGGACTGTGCTCAGCTGGTCTTGTTGGCTGTCCAGAGCTGACTTTATTTTCTCTGTGTTGGAGGCCCTTATGGGGTCAAGGGGATCTAATTGATCCTCTCGATGTGTTGGCTCTTCTGTAGAGTCTTCCGAATCAGAAGAGTCTTCTTGGTCCGAATCTGTCATGTCTAGAATGATGGGAGTCATGACAGTGTTTCGGATGGAGTCTCTTAATGGCTGCTTCTGGGGGAGACCTTTCGTGGCTTCTTCCTGCTCTGGAGAAGGGTTTGCTCGGGACCTTTTTTGGCACATAGTGTCCTGAGCGGTCTGCCAGTGTGCTTGGGCTTGTGGCTCCTCATTACTGGGAGCTGGCGGAGCCAGAGGTTCTGCAGCAGCTGGACTTGGGAAGGTAGTTGGTGTAGGTTCTTCCCAGGTAGCACATGGTTTTTGCTGCTCTAAGTGCTCCAAGCCTCGAAGCTGTGCCTTCAGACTCACGATCTCTCTTTCCAAGGCTGCGAATGGCTGCCTATTATGTATGAGAGTCATGATCTGGTTATGTAGCTGTGCTATTCTGGCCCTGATGCCAGCTACAATGGTTCTCATAGGATAGGGGCCTTGATGAACCTGGGAGTCTATCTCACCGGAGGATGATGCTGTGGAGTGCACCATACTGTGGTGGGATGGCTCCGTTGGCTCTTGTCGCTTCTGCCTTCTGGTCAGCCTGGGTTCTTCTTCGGCCCTGGCTGTATGCTGCAATGGTTTCCTGCAGCACCGATCCACTGGTATGGCAGGTGGAGGAGGCGGTGGCTCTGGTTCATCTTGCTGGTCGTCCCAACCGGTTGGTATGGTGGGACCTGTTATCTCTGTCCACCTCGGCGGAGAGTAGTACACGAAGTACCCATATCTGCCGGAGGGTTCTCCTAGGGGACCCACTATTGGGTCACCTTCTCTGTAACGCTCCCACATGGTTCTGGGAGGTAGGTGTGGGACTGAGGATGGTCCTGGATCCCAATGCACATTCCTTACAGGGGTGTAAGGATTTTGTATACTGGGTTGTGCGACCATGTATGAGGGTCGAGGAGGCAAGGAGGGTCGTTATGTGTGTTGTGCCCGGGGGAACCTTCTGGAGAAAGCTCTGGTGGCGTCTCAGGATATTGAGAATCCTGCCAGTAGCTCTCGTTGAAGTCATCTGGGAGAGGAGTCCCCGGGTCATGTGAGTATTCAGGACTGTCCATGCTGTCTGGTGGGTCGTCCTGCTCGCTTCTGTAGTCGTCCCTGCTCGGGAATCCTTGAGGGGGTCTGTACTCGGCCAGTTGTCGATTTGATTCTGCGAGAAACCTGATGATGGAGTCTCGCTGCTTGTGAGGTTGCTTGGGCTGGCCGTAGTAGGTTTCCTTGTCAGTAATTTTCTGGGCGGCAGGGAGAAGTACTGGCGGGTGGTCGTTCCAGTGCCTAGGTTCGGATGAGGTGGAACAATCGGAGAGCTGGAAGTGCTGGTTATAGTGAGACATGTGGCAGTGTAGCTCTCTGACTGCGATTGGGCGGCAAGTCCAATCTTTATGGAGATCAAAGGGGAAGACGCCATAGATGGTTGTGTATCCATCCGGCTTCCTGGAGAGATCTAGGCAGTTTTTTCTTTCAAGGAAGAGGATGATGGTCGTCTGCCCCGGTCAGGTACTTCTGGCTGAATGTCTTTGACCACCAGGGGAGTGGGTGGAACCACTCTAAGAAGGTGGTTATGTAGGGGATCTCCGACTGGACTACAGGACTGCTGGTGCGGATGAGTTCAAGATGACTATAGAACTTTGCGACCGGGAATTGGATCGCTATCTTGAACTTGGACAGAAGGCACCAGAGGAGATAGAGGAGCTCCTTGCAGAAAAGGGTAGTGCTATCCCACTTGAAGAGTGTGAGATAGGGGTACCTCTCATGGTAGTGGATTCCTCCCAGTGTATGTGGGCCAGAAACTCTGATTCTTTCTGCCTGGTAGTGTCTTGTCAGGAAAGGAATCTTGTTGGCGAAGCCAATGCCTTGGATGATGGTTTGTACTTCAGGTGGCGTATCTGAGAAGTCGTTGATCATGAGGCATGTGTGAGTGGGTGGCTTTGCCTTCTGCACTGTGTGGTATGGAGCTCTCGGGTGCGGGTTGTAGGAGGAGTCAGAGTCCGAGAAATAGTCGGATCCTGTGTCTGTGTCTGACTCGTCCGTGTATCTGTCGATGATGAATGTTGTCCCTGGTGTCTGTTCTTCTGTTTCGGAGTACAGGGATTCAACATCATGGTCAACCAGGTCCGGATTCAGCTTCAGGATCTGGTTGAAAGTCTTTCTGACTGCCTTGGATTTTTCTTTGTTGGGGCAGTCTTTGGAATAGTGGCCTGGCTTGTTGCATAGAAAACATCTCGCGCTCTTCGGGCGATCTTTTTTCTTGGGGCGAAAATAATGTCTCTTTATCCGCCTGATTTGTATTGGACGGCGGCTTCTGTTGGACATCCTGTGTTCGGTTGAGTCGAAACGTTTGTCGTGACGTTTCTTTCTTGTCGAGCAGTCACAGGAGTTATCTTGGTGGCTGCATTTGGTCTGCAGGTCTGGACGGAGGCATGATTTCTCTATGTGTTTGCCTGTCCTTTGGAAGTCTTGCATGAACTTCCAGTTGCTGCAGAGTTTGTTCAGTGCCTTCATTATGTATTGATGTAGTTGACCGAAGGTCACTGATGACAGTGTCTGTCTGTCATGTTCTAGCCACCGGAGCGCTTCTTTTCTCAAGGCCTCTGGGACGGAGTTGACATATGCCTGTTTCAGGTTTGGGTCGTCAATCCCGTTGAGGATGTAGAAGCGGAGGGACGCCTTCTGGAAGTGTTCTTCCAGGTCACTTGGCTTGTATGAGCAGCACCTAAGTTCGAAGACCTCTTGGCGCGCCTTGTCTATCTCGCTTTGGGTATCGCCGACGAACTCATTAATGATGTATCCGAAGAATACATCAAGGTTCGCTGAGTTGTACATCGTCAGCTGGCGATATTCTCCTAGGCTTTGCCACCATGAGTGGAGGATGCCCGTGAACCTGATCACAATGGATCGGTAGATGTCCTGGAGATTAGTGTTGGGCTTGGACGTGAGCTCGATCACGCTCCAGGTGTACATCTGGTGGATCTTGGATCTCCACGTATTGGGCTTGTGCGGGTCCAGACTAAAGGTAACTGGGGCCCCTGACGGGTCCTGTTTGGCTTGTTGCTGCTGATCTTGGAGCGGAATATTTGGTCGGCTCGGATCAGGGTCTGGATTCGGATCTGGTCCTGGGTTTGACATCATCGGGTCTTGGGCCGAAGATGTCGCTTGAGTTGTATGGACCGTGGGATGTTTCTTTTGGACTTCCAGGTGTATTGGTCCATCTTCGGTAGAGGCTTCAGAGTCTGAGTCCGTCACTGTTGGGAAGTGCACGGCTCCATCCAGGTGCTGGAGATAGGCCGTGATGGGGTCTGATTCTTGGTGCTCGAGAGGCTGCACCATAGTGCAGTCTTGTGGGGGCTCAATGAACTCTGTTTTGGAGTTTTGCTGGCATGCAAGATTCTGAGGCTCTGGTTGGATCTCCGTTGTGTGGGAAACCGACTGGTCCTGGTACGCCACTAATGGCGTTGTTTCTGTCGTAGAGTTGGCTGCAAATGCCTTGTCCGGTGACGGGGGAAACTAGAAGAGTCCGTCGACTCTTTATATAAGATTAAATAAGTAGTCTGTCGACGCAAAGTAGTGTGTTTTAATTTATGGTGTTCTTTGTCTTTTTTTAGTGGAGATCTACTCCGGTGCTTACTGGAGATAGACTCCTATCTATGCTAACTATCTTTGTTTAGTTTTCTTTATTATGTTTGCATGTATGGTATGGGAAAACCCCTAGTGTAAAATGTTTACTACTTAATGCTATGCTAATAGAATAATTAAGAAAGACTTTTTCCCAGAATTACTACAATTTTAGAAAAAGGTGGGTTAACTAACGAAAGAAAGATGGAATCAGATGCTGTAGATGATCAAATGACTTTTTCCAGAATCGCAGAAGGGGGTTTTCCAAGAAATAGGCTGCTAATCCTACTTTTGGAACTAAAGAGTACTACTTCTGCGCTCAAGACAAGGCGGGTTGGTAAGTCGGTCAAAAAAGTGCTTTCGACTCGAGCAGCTGTCTTTCTTTCGTTCAGTTTTCCCTTGATCCTAACAGAGCCATCGCTACTTCCTGTCTGTATCCGTCTCCCTCAATCGGTCTGCTTATTCTATCCAATCTCACTGCAGCATTGACATATCCATTCTCCTACTAGCTCCATCCTTAGTAATCTCAGGCAGTTCAGTCATTCCGGTCAGATCTCTAGGCTAGCATCCTTGTCAGTAACTCTATTCCCGTTATCCGACAGTAAGGTCATGAAGGCATCCCGCATCTAGGTTCGGTCTTGCTAACGGACGAGAAAAGGACGCCCCATTTGATGGTCTTGGAGGAAGAACTGGAGCCGCTGCTTGAGGGGAGGATTTTAGGAGTGGAAGAATGCCAGTAGAAGTCACCTCTAGCATAGCTATGAATTAACTAGACTGACGGCACTCAATCGCTCTGTCTACCGGAAGGATCCACCATCTCAGAGATATAGGGCAGAGAATACAAAATGGAAGTGGTTTGGGAATGGGGAAGGAAGACCAGACAGAGCTTGAGCCTGAAAGAAGGAGGGAATATCGCTAAAACCGAGACTCAGGTCAAGGAGATCAGATAGACGAAAAGTACTTTCCCTCGTATGGAGAACAAATCCTATCTCTCTAGTTTCGGAACTCTTGGTAAGCTAAGTTTCTTTGAATATACCTTTCAAGAAAAGACCTTTCTTTTACGCCTTATTTGTTATGAAAGCGGAACCCGCTCGGAAACCAACTAAATCGATTCAGTGCTTGGATTAGGTCAGGGTAGAGAACAGGTAAGGGCGGTAGGCTTTTCACTTTAGCCGTTCTTATAAAAGGCTAGTTTAAAGCTTTTTGGATCCCCTCTTTCTAGTTAGGGAGGCCTTAGATGAAAGCCTCTTCAGTAAACTCTTTCCATTGATCGTCACGCAAGACGCTTTTCTGGCGCAAACCTAGTAGTTATTTGTCCTGCCGATCTTGGGTGAACTGATGCTCCAAGACCAAGAGTTCTCACAGCCAAAGTGAAGCAGCTCCCTCCCATGAATCACTGCTTTCTGCACGCACTGCTTTCGCACCACGGCTTTCCGCAAAATAGAGAAAACAAACTCACTCTCAAGTGTGGATCCGGCTGTATGGAATTAGTGCAGAATATTGGCATCCCCGCCTCCTCATGGAGATGGCTAGGGGTGTCGGAACGCCTCTTCAACTTGACCCCATGACCAAAGAGGGGAATTTCGATTTTGATGCAAGGATTCTTGTAGATGTTGATCTCTCCAAACCCCTTCCTGAGTATATCATGATTGAACGTGAAGGATATGGATTTCCTGTTGATGTGGTTTATGAAAAGCTCCCTCCGCTCTGCGATTTTTGTGGGCTTATTGGGCACAACTCCTCAGCCTGTAGACAGAACAATAAAAAGAAAGACTCTGAGCCTGCGAAGCCGAAGGTCAAACAGATTTATCGTGTCAAGGCTCCTATCTCCGAGATCCCCGAAAGTACCCAGGAACCAGGTAACCATACGAATACCAATCCTTTAACTGAGAATCTCCAAATTATTGATAGGGTTGTTGATCCGGATACTCATGCAAATAACTCGGTTGATCCTGCTAAGGAAATTTCTTTGAATCCGGAGATCTCTCATGATGATAATACTATGTTATCTAATCCTACGGAGTTGGATGCTCTTGAATCTTATACTGTTATGGAGACTAAATCCATGGGGTCTAATCCGTTACCACATCTCTCCCAATCAGTAAAGAGACAAATACTCAGTCTGGCCATAGTGACTGCGATGCTTTTATTCCAGCTGGTGACAAGTCTCCTCCTAGTACTCCCACAGTTGACTTTGGTGAATCTTCCAAAGAGTCCAGCAAAATGAATTCCGATTCTCCAGCCTCGGAACCTCCAGGTTTTGATAAACGGGTTCATAATGAAGTTGCTACTGATTCCCCCCTTTCTGCCCCTCCAGGATTTGAGCAAAAAAAATCATGGGCTGATGATTGTGAAGAAGAGGATAACCCTACAACGCCAAAATCTTCTCTTTCATCATGAAATCGATATGGTGTTGCAAGTTACTAGTGCTTCAACTGATCAGAATCCTGAAGAGTTTCAGGAAGGCTTGTCAAAATCTCAGAAAAAGAAGAAGAAAAAAGCCCTTCAATCCCAGCGTACGGAACCTTACCTCACTAGAGGGCGTAAAATTGTGATTCCGCGATGAAAGTTTTCTACTGGAACATACGGGGTATCGGCAATCCTCGTTCTCAGATGGAATTTTCTAATTTCTGTAGAATTCATAAGCCCGATTTGATTTGCATTGCTGAACCAATGGTTGATTTCTCTTCCTGGTTATCTCTTAATTTAACCCTTGTTGCGGTCAATGATAGAGGTTCTTCCTTGCCTAACATTTTGGTTCTATGTAATAATTTGCTGGATCCGCGGGTTATTTGCAATTCTTCTCAGCAGATTTCGGTTCAGATTGAGCTTGACAATGTCACCTGCTTACTTACTTTTGTCTACGCATTTACTAATCCTTATACGAGACGGCAATTATGGCAGACTCTATCTGACTTGTCTTTGAATTGTGGCCCTTGGATGGTTATAGGGGACTTTCATTCTGTTCTTGGATCCCATGAAAAGAAAGGTGGATGCCCCCCTCTTCAACTCGCTTGCAGTGATTTCAAACAAATGTCTGATTTTTGTAACTTGATTCATCTTCACACCATTGGAGCTCCCTATACATGGTCTAATGGTTGGAGAACCCGTGGTCATATTGAACTTCGGCTGGACAGATCTCTTTGTAATCCTGAATGGCTCGATAAATGGTCGCAGACTTCATGCCATACTCTCCCACGTCTGGTATCTGATCACAAACCTCTTCTTTTTATTGTATTGCTAATAAAGACATGTTTGGTGGCCCTAAACCTTTCAGGTTTCAATCCATGTGGATAGAACACGGCTCCTTTCAAGATGTTGTTTCATCTAGCTGGAAAAACACGATTGTTGCAGGTTGTCCCATGTATATCGTCCTTGCCAAGCTTCGGTCTCTCAAAGCTTGTTTGATTCCATGTCCTCAAACTGTTTTCGGTGATGTTCATTCCAAAGTGGAGAAGGCCAGAAATTCCCTTGCTCAAGTCCAATTATCCATTTCAGAGATGGGCTATACCCCGGCTATTTATGAGGAGGAAATCAAAGCTAAACAATGTCTTATGGCAATTTGAAAATACGTACTGGAGGGAGAAAGATCGTGTCTCATGGTTAAAGGATGGTGATAAATGCTCAAAGTTCTTCCACACTTATGCCAAGTTCAAACGTGCCAAGGCTTTTATTCATGCTCTTTCAATTGATGATGTTCTAGTTGATGACAAGCAAACCATTGCAGATCACGTTGTGCAGTACTATCAGGAGTTGTATTCTTCTACCAGTTCGTGTATTCCTTCTGCTGAAATGTCTAACATTATTCCTTCTTCTTCTTTGGTCACGATAATAATTTCCTCACTGCTATTCCTACGGATGAGGAGATTAAGAGTTGTGTCTTTTCCATGGATCCCGGAAGTGCGCCTGGACTAGATGGTTTTAATGTTGCCTTTTATCAATCTTGCTGGCATATAGTAGGAGATGACGTGTGCAGGGGTGTGCGACAATTTTTTCAGAGCTCATGGCTTTACCCGAACATGAACTCCAACTTCATAGTTTTCATTCCCAAGACTCCGGGAGCTATTACTCAATTTCGTCCTATTGCTTTGGCCAATTTTTTCTTCAAAATAATTCCGAAGATCATTGCTGACAGACTTGCTTCGGTGGATCCAGTTGATTAAGTCGTAGTGTCCGTCGATACCCACCTGCTTGGAGTGCGCCTTTCTTGGAAAAAGAGTAACGAGTTGTCATCTTTCCGTCCTTTTTGATTTTAAGGAAACGAGGGCCCTTATCCTACTTATTTGTTTGTTTGACGAGTGCTCAAGATTGGAATGGAAGTATGGGAATCGGACAACCTATTATTCTCTTAGGCACCTTTTCCTGCTTATCTGTTATAGGGCGAGTGTCTAAAGAAGACCCTTGTTGTTATGTACGGGTAATGCGTTCCCTTTCTTTCTTTGTGCACTTAGGAAAGAGCACAGCTAACATGAGAGCTACAAATCTTCAATGGGTTTGTAAGTCGTATTTCGTTATTCGATAGCTTCATCCAAATACATTAGGTTCAGTGTCCCGAAGTGTACATAGGGATTCTCAACTCTTCGAGTGCGAGAGATAGATTCTATTCCTTTATAGCAATAGCACGAATCCTAAGCTACGGCACGCCAAGGAATGGTTCGATGCATCATGGGTGGATCTTAATGGGCGACAGGGGGATTGGCTGGCTTGGACCCCTCCACATTAGTACTTAATGCAAGACTTCGATTGCGGGCTAGGATAGCTCCCTTTTAACCATTGGAAGTGCTTCTTGCTGGGGATTGACCATTTGGGGTGCTAATAAGGTAAGCAACCCATACAGTTGAAGTTGGAGTGGAAGTTTCTTTCCTTCTACCTGGAAGTGTTTTTGAATTGGAGGATTCATCCGTAGTAGCAGTCCCAGTAGTTGAATTCCCACCAGTCTTCATACCAGTTGGCAAAAGCTAGCCAGCAGCAGTACTTATTCAATTCAAACTAGTCTCCGTGCCCCTCTTTCTAGTAACATGTATAACTCTAACTAGTGTGATTGATTGTGCTTATTGCTTATCCCTCTTTCTTTCCCTGGGCATCGAGCTAGTAGCAATCCGATTACAATACATCAGGCAAGGGCGAAAGACTAAGATCATAGAAGTCAAGATGTTGTGGTGTCCTAAAGAAAAAGAACTGGCTTATGATTCTCACTTCCCCCCGGATCTTTAGGTAAGTAATGTGTTGTGCTAACTTCCTTCTTTATGAGCTCATCGAAACTAAAAGCAGAGTTAGAGGGAGCCTAAAGCTATTGATGATAGCGGGATGGAGAATAGTGTTACAGCTACCTTACGGCTTATGCTACCTTCTCAGAAAACCGCAGAAGGCTGACTTCCCAGAGACATAGTTAGACCAGCTTCCGCTTTCCCTACTGGTACTTCGAAAAGGCTACCTTCCCCTGCTTATTGTCAATCCTTCTTCTGAGCCTGCTCGCTTCAAGTATTCCACTCGTTTGCTGGGAAGATCGGCTAAGACCTTTCCCGCTGCACTGGCTTGAGGATATGAGGAGATATAAAGAAGAGATGTTACCCTAGGTCTAAGTTATGGTCTGACAGTCCCGCTTCCCAAAAAACCTGGCTTTTCGATTGGTAAACTACAACAATTACATTGAACCTATAGCTATAGGCTGGCTCAGTATTCAATCCAATCTATTCTGGTTCAAAGCTTGACTCTCTTTCTCCTTTCCGCTTCGATCCCTACTGCTTGAAGTAAGCTACAACCATTTTCTTTTCTCCCTCGGTCAGCTCTTCGGTTGCTTTCTCAATTCAACATTGCCAAGACACTCAAGGGACCAAACTAAGGAGATTGGAGACAGATTCAAGAGCAGGCACCCATACACGAATTGGGCAGTTCACCACTGACTTTACGGCTCGTAAGCAAAGGCTACGCCCCTACTTTGACACTCCCTCCTCAATATTGCATATTTTCACCGTGCTCGCATAAACGTATTCTTCTTCCTTAAACTAAGAAAGATCAGGATAAGCATTCCAAGCGGAAGAGACTGAGAACACACCTCCAATCCCAGAAACCAAACTAACTGAGTCAGGGTCCGAAGTAGAGCAAGGATGAGGGCAAGTTGTTTGCCAGCTCATTAAGCTGGAAACCGCCCACCTGTTTGATGAAAGAATTGTCTTGACTTTGGCATAGACCGGAATAGCTGCATCATAACAGATTCTACTACCATACTTCTGAACAATGGGACCTAAAGGATGCCAGTTGTCGAACCAAAGGAAAGTACCCTCCCCATTACCCACTTTAGACCGGATGAAAGGTCTCACAGTGTCCCTCAAGTTAAGCAATTTCCTCCAACTCCAGGAACAGTCATTGGGAACGGGGATGCCCCGCGCACTCCTACCTTTCAAGAGGTAACTATTAATCCAGGAAGTCCAGATGGTATGTGAGTTAGACGCAATACAAATGTCTGGTAATAGCTGCCTTATTCCAATCATGAACTCTCTTGAGGCCAAGCCCTCCTTCCTCTCTCGGGAGGCAGACCACGTCCCAAGCCACCTTGGCAGTGGGACTTGTGAAAGCGTTCAGAAAAGTGCAAATAGTTTCGATGGTTCGGTTTACCTTCTTACTATGGTAGCATGCCTTGAATCAAGAATGTCCTTCCCTTCCCCATTGAGTCAGTATCGATGGTATGCTTTCGGATAGAGAGAATGAGTTCTTTGGGTGGGATAAAGAAGGACGAGTTTTGGATTTCAAAGGCTAGAAATGCCTAAAAGTAAGCAAATGGGAACTAGGCTTCAAAGGCAGACTGGACAGGAACTATCCACTACTGTGACTCCCACGAATGCTGGGACTCAAACTCTTCCTATAGAGACTGCTACCAAGATTTCCTAGAAGCATTTAGGGTTGAAACCAGACAGGATTTCATGCTATTTTATGCTTTTCTCAATCTCAGAGAAAGGAGTGCTTGTTTTCCTTGCTTGCTTTCAATTAGCGAGGCTATTGCTAGAGGGACTGAAAAGGCTAAAGCTAAAGCATCAGGAGATGTGAGAAACCCGTTTTTGAATAGCTTGTGTAAGCAAGTCTAAAGTGCTTCTATGTTAATCTAGCCGAATAATAAATAGAAGTTACTTTGACAGTGGAGTGGGGGTTATCCGTCTCTGTCAACCTAGTTTCTGAGCCTGTTCTCTGACTATGGGATTAGGTGGAACCTTGTCTTTCTTTCCTTTTAGATAGTTCCAGTCTTTTTTGCCCCGTCAGTGGAAGTTTCCTTTGGAGACAGCCGAGACAAGAAAGAGGGTGCACGGTAATAGGTTCTCTCGCAAGCACGGGGAACGGCCGGGTTCAATGTACACGTTCTATATCCGTCGGTGGGATTTCGGGGACTACATAAACAAAGAAATCGTTCTCTTACCGGCCCTCCCATTCAGAGGAGAGTGGTAGTTGTTAAACCATAGGTCGGAGTTTCAATACAAGATTCATTCCTTCCCTAGTAGAATATGCCCAAAATCAGATTGAAGGACAGAATAGGTGTTGCTAGGAAATGAATCAATACCCACGGACAGAGACTAGGCTGCACATGAATGATGCTTAGAATCCCCTGGTTCTATCTATAATAGAATATGCCTGATGTCGGAATAAAAGCAGCTATTCAATCCGGGGCTATTGACTCAGCCGTGTGTAAGCCAGGGAAGCAATTCCTTCTGTAGTATAGCTAGTCAGTGGGAGGAAAGCAATCCAAATCAAATCAGTACAGTAGCAATCCGCTTTCAAGCAGGCGAGTCTAGGATAGACAGAAGCTAGTAAGCTAGTTAGATAAGCCTACTATACTAGCAAGCTAGCATACGAGCTAGACTAGCACTAGCATAGGAGTACGGGCCAGTATACGAGCCTGGCCCGGCCAACGGGCGAACGTAGTTGGGCCTTAAGGCTTCGTAGAGTAAGAAGTACTATTGCGCTGCCTACACAGGCCTAGTCTCTCTAGCTCTCCGAAAACATAATACGATCCTACGCATATCTACATCCCAACTATTTTTATTAAAAACTATCCAATTTTACCAAGGCTGGTAACTAACGTAATTATTGTTTGTCCTTCCTCCGATCCATGGATGAACTTCTCAACAAAAGAGGTATGATCGTGGCAAAGAAGAAGAGAAGCGCTGGTGCATTGAATCGCTAAAGTAACTAATCTATTATATAAACAAATAAATAATAGACACACAACCAAGTTGAACTGGCGAAAGAGGCTAAGCCGAAGTTACTAATCTCAGTGGGAAGCGGTTCCCCATCTCTTATTTATTAAGCTTTAGGGAATGTTCCTCAAAGAGATCAACGGAAAGAACAATTATTACAGATGTGGTCTCACCAAACTTTCCTTTTTCTTGGTTACTAGAGCGCCTTTGAGCATTGATTGCGAAGCTTTGGGTATAGGTACCCGCCCAGTCTCCCGTGGGGTGTTCTTCGTGTCTTTGAAGAAAAAGAATTTCATTCCCTTCCTTTTAGCCATCTTCTTGTCTTTAGCTTATTCGCTTCGTATCTATCATCCATCCGGTCACTTTCAGGTCCTTCTCTCCAGACCGGTCTCAAAGAATGGCGCGATCCAACAGGAAACCCCATAACATAACCCCCTCTACTTAACAAATAAAAGGATAATCGACCAAACAGAACACTTTCTTTTTCACAACGAACAGCTAGTGCGCAATGAAGGGAATTCCCTCATGAACCAAACCCGAAATAAAAGAGAATTCCGGTTTTACAACTATCTATGAGAGATAACTCGCTTTCCCCATTCGCTCAATGGAATCCTGTTTAGATTAGAGAGTCGCCCCCAAGCTAGCTAGCGTTCTACAGTTGCTATCGGTTGAGCTGACTCGCTTGAAGAGAGTCTTACTGACAATGGAACTCCTTTCTTCCTTCCCGATCCCCGATAGGAACCCTCTTGGTTGTTGTTTTAGCTTGTATATGTTGATAAATTAACAAGAAAAAAAACGAGATTTCAAAAAGAATTCAAATCAGAAATTTTTCTGCACAAAACAGGGAAAGAGAATGAACTAGAACAAAGCAGATTTTATTCATTCCAGCACTACAAGCATTTTTTTACATGGGAGTACATCCAATAGGAAGCTTACACACACATAGACCAGCCACACAACTAAACACAACATTACAACATAGTTAACAAACAACACAACATATTAAGTTAAAAGCAAAAACAACGGACTCTTAGTTGTTTCCGCCTTGTCCCCCGCGGATGCCGGAGGCCGCCCTTACAATAAGAAATTCCCGTTCTCGGATGAGGGTCCTCCTCTGTTCTTCCAGAGTTTGAATGCCGTTCTGGAGCTGTTGTATCCGTTGTTCCACCTGCTGCGGATCGACAGCAGGCATGTGTTCAAAAAAGGCAGCCAGAGTTTGCTGCTGTTCGCGCTTAGCATTTTCAACATTTTGAATTGCTTGATTAATTTGAGAAAGTCTTTCAGTGGTAACTGCTGCTGGATCCATATCTATCTCCCTTTGCTTTGCCAAAAGAAAGAAGCCGCTATTTATAGACGTTGGTTGGAACCTCTAAGCGAAAAAAAAAGAGTCCTTCGTTTTTCGCGGGTATCGCCACGTGGCTTAATCCCAATCACTCCTTCAGGAATAGGACACAATAATATAGCGCGCACCAGAGAAGAGAGTACCCCCTCCTTTTATAAACAAGGCCCTCCGCGTCCTTTCTTAATAGATGGAGCAATCGTCACTCGACAGCTCGAAAGCGGATCAGTACAAAACCATGTGATTTGTACTCGTTTACGTACCAAGCGTGCTTCTTACTACTCCTCGTTCACTGGCTTCTACTTGTCTTTTACTGGCTTATTTGTACCCAGCTACATGATGGAACTCCCCTCGGCCAATGGGCACTCGACAGCAGCTCCGTCCTTGCTTAGGAAAAAGAGGTTTGGCCGAACCACTATCTCTTGATTGATCTGATCAGACGCTTGCTTTTGCTTTTGCCAAGTCAAGAAAGTACCCTTTACAGCTCGCTCTGTAAGTTCACTAGCAAGACACCAGTACAGGTAAAATTGGTGTATTTAGTGACATAAAGTAAAGGGGGTGTGAGTGGTGAGAGTGAGTTGTCAAGATGTAAGTGGGAGACTGGACTGTAGTCAAAAGATTTTTTTTAGAGTCATGGGAGTCCCTTCGTTCATTTATTTGGAAAGAAGTTTCATTTCTTGGTCAACAACCAAGCACAACTCACTAGAATGAAAAACGACTCGTAGAGGAGTCGGGAAGAATTTCTTCTTAAGAAATTGGATGACAAATCCGGTCCGATGGCTGTTCTCCACTAACCACAAGGATATAGGGACTCTATATTTCATCTTCGGTGCCATTGCTGGAGTGATGGGTACATGCTTCTCAGTACTGATTCGTATGGAATTAGCACGACCCGGCGATCAAATTCTTGGTGGGAATCATCAACTTTATAATGTTTTAATAACGGCTCACGCTTTTTTAATGATCTTTTTTATGGTTATGCCGGCGATGATAGGTGGATCTGGTAATTGGTCTGTTCCGATTCTGATAGGTGCACCTGACATGGCATTTCCACGATTAAATAATATTTCATTCTGGTTGTTGCCACCAAGTCTCTTGCTCCTATTAAGCTCAGCCTTAGTAGAAGTGGGTAGCGGCACTGGGTGGACGGTCTATCCGCCCTTAAGTGGTATTACCAGCCATTCTGGAGGAGCAGTTGATTCAGCAATTTCTAGTCTTCATCTATCTGGTGTTTCATCCATTTTAGGTTCAATCAATTTTATAACAACTATCTCCAACATGCGTGGACCTGGAATGACTATGCATAGATCACCTCTATTTGTGTGGTCCGTTCTAGTGACAGCATTCCCACTTTTATTATCACTTCCGGTACTGGCAGGGGCAATTACCATGTTATTAACCGATCGAAACTTTAATACAACCTTTTCTGATCCCGCTGGAGGGGGAGACCCCATATTATACCAGCATCTCTTTTGGTTCTTCGGTCATCCAGAGGTGTATATTCCCATTCTGCCTGGATCCGGTATCATAAGTCATATCGTTTCGACTTTTTCGGGAAAACCGGTCTTCGGGTATCTAGGCATGGTTTATGCCATGATCAGTATAGGTGTTCTTGGATTTCTTGTTTGGGCTCATCATATGTTTACTGTGGGCTTAGACGTTGATACCCGTGCCTACTTCACCGCAGCTACCATGATCATAGCTGTCCCCACTGGAATCAAAATCTTTAGTTGGATCGCTACCATGTGGGGGGGTTCGATACAATACAAAACACCCATGTTATTTGCTGTAGGGTTCATCTTTTTGTTCACTATAGGAGGACTCACTGGAATAGTCCCGGCTAATTCTGGGCTAGACATTGCTCTACATGATACTTATTATGTGGTTGCACATTTCCATTATGTACTTTCTATGGGAGCCGTTTTTGCTTTATTTGCAGGATTTCACTATTGGGTGGGTAAAATCTTTGGTCGGACATACCCTGAAACTTTAGGTCAAATCCATTTTTGGATCACTTTTTTCGGGGTTAATCTGACCTTCTTTCCCATGCATTTCTTAGGGCTTTCGGGTATGCCACGTCGCATTCCAGATTATCCAGATGCTTACGCTGGATGGAATGCCCTTAGCAGTTTTGGCTCTTATATATCCGTAGTTGGGATTCGTCGTTTCTTCGTGGTCGTAACAATCACTTCAAGCAGTGGAAATAACAAAAGATGTGCTCCAAGTCCTTGGGCTGTTGAACAGAATCCAACCACACCGGAATGGATGGTACAAAGTCCTCCAGCTTTTCATACTTTTGGAGAACTTCCAGCTATCAAGGAGACGAAAAGCTATGTGAAGTAAAAGAAGAAAAGGTCGCCGACTGCTACTAAGAACCTAACAGAACTTTTCAAAAAGTGGGTTCTAAAACCACTTGTGTAGGTCGGGGTTGAGAATTGGAGGGCCGACGAGGCTAGGGCCCTATTTTCCAGCAATGACCGGTCAAGGTCAATCAAAGTGGGGATTCACAGATGATTCTCAGCATAGAAGAGATCTTAACAAGTCTGATCACCTTCTATAGAAGGATTGAACGGCGGATTGATCATCGACTCAAGCACGTATTGCCAGCTTCACATTACAATATGTCCCCTGAAAGGTCAACAAAGAGCGCCTCCCTTCCACACTAAACCGAAAAACCGGACCCCTTGAGCTGAACCAACAAAGCATTCCATTGAATTGAAGCCCACTTCCCTCCGTCAAAGCCACTTTCGGAGGAGAACTCTTGTTTGAACTCACAGGCTCCCTGAAACCAAGAGACGAGACAAAAGACGCATAAGATGCAGAGGATACTATAGATTCAGAGTGAGCCTCTATCCTATGTCTAGGAGTAGAGAAGAGAGCACCTTCAACCGACAAAGCACTTATTTCCTGCTTGGCCAAGAAGTGTTAAACGGAACCTTCTTCAAAAATGTGTCTAAAAGTGGATAATGGGACTACTGGTCTGCTGCTTTGACTTTTTCTAATTACTGTGACGAAAGAAAGCAAAGAAAGTCAGCTTCTTGCAGGTCCCAATAAGCGGGTAACTAAGGTCTACTCGTCAAGTAAAGCCTCACTTTTTCAGCGAAGACCAGAACCGATTCAATCAATCGACCTCGTCCCACCGGAAGGAAGATTCTGAGGCGGGCAAGGAAGGAAGAGGCAGGATATGTCTAGAGTGTAGAAAGAGAATCTTCTCATTCAGAAAAAGCCCTCTTATGCGCTATCCGATCTCGATGAAGCCAATGGGTTAGCAATGATCCTATCAATTGACTAGTTCAGTTTCGGGACTTCTCCTGAAGAATGACCAATGGAACCGACCGTCTCAAAGTAGTGATCTCTTGGCATAGCTGAAACTCGATGTCAGAAAGCACGTTCCTCGCGTAGAAGCCCGAACTCATTACTTGGAATCGTGACAAAGGCTCGACATGATAAGAAGGTAATTCAATTGTCTCCGGACTGGTAGTAGGACCTGGGCTAGAAGTCGTCCGGTCTGGGTATCACTGTTCTTATAAAGAAAAATGAATGATTGCTCAAGTAGAGATAATGGCCTAAAACCAGTTAAGACCACGAATGAGTCTGCTTTCCCGAATAGGAGATTGGCCTAATTCTCAACCGGTATCCCATTAAGTAGGAAGTAGGTCGAGCACTAAGCTATATTCTGCAATCTTTGAATAGCTTCCATTGATGACTTCTAGAGTGAAAAGTTATTTGAATTTAATGGTTTTTTGCTATATTCGCATTTCAATTCTAAGCCACTATTTGGGGGATATGTTATCGTCTTGATAGACCACCCATACGGTACTTGAAAAAGAAAATGAGTATTGCTTTGTGAAAGAGATTTCATAAGCTTCAAATTGGTCAACGGAGGCTAATGCACTATCTCCAGACTATCGAAGATGAAAGAAACTCTTGAGACTAGAGGATACAAAGAGGGAACTCCCTTTTTGCTTGGCTTGACCATATAGGGCAGCCCCACTTCCAGTATTGTTGGAAGAAGCAGTGCAGTGTAAGCAGGTCAGTTTCGGGAAGCAGTGAAGGAACCAGAGATAGAATTTAGGAATGCAGTCACGTGCCTGACTTTTACTTTTTTTTGAATTTACCTTGAGTTTCTAAATCTGAGTTATAGGCGCAATTACCACTCTTTGAATAAATTATTGTAAAACAATATGAGCAAGCTTCTCTAGACTCCCCTATCCCCACCCCGTTTGGCACTTCTTTTTATTGAAATCCAATCCTGTTAGCTCGAGCTCAAGGCATTTTGGAGAGAGCCTCTCACCCTTCGGCTTTCTGGGTTTGCTCGCTTTGAAAAGCTTCTTGGGATTAAGATCAAGCAAGTGGGATACCTTAAGCGCTTCCAAGAACGTACGCTCATCAAAGGCTTGAGATCGTGTACCTGTGTCTCGAGTCCTAGGAAAAGGGCTTCCTAACCTTTTTACAGAATGGGAAGTGGGAGCTTATCGACTGAAAGGGCCAAACCAAAGAGGATTGACCCCCGGAAGATAGAAAGCAATATCGGAATGCTTAAAGCGCTAGAGTCGGGAGCTACAACAGGCTTGCTCTTTTGTCTTTTGTTTTGGGTGGGCCTAAAGATAAAGAAAAGAGAGTATTGCTATCTAAATCAAAATAAAACACGACAGGAGATCGAGCCACAAACAGGACAAATCGCAGAAGCAGTTCTAATCTAAGACACTCGACCAGGAGCTTCTACGCGGATTAGACACCCACCTAGCCTACCTGGTTCCCAGTTCCAAAAAAAAGGGGGCTTTGTCTGCTATCTTGCTCTGAGTAGAGTAGGGTCGGCCAGCATGCTAGGCATTGGAAAAGGAGACCGACCTTCTGTACCATATCCTGTTCCCAGACCCATTATCTATTATATAGAATCGAAGTGTAATGGCCCTGATAGAGAAGGAGGATAAAAGAGTAAGCCCAGCAGTAACTAATCATGCTAGATGTGAAAGACTAGGAGTGGAGATCCATTTGGGGATACAAGGGCCCGACTTAATCTCAAAAGAAAAGAGAGTACTCGCGAACGCCTCCTGTGTGTAAGGCTTAGCTTCCCGATTCACCATTTAACTCCTCTTGCCAGTCCGTCTTTTCCAAGCGCATAAGACAACTGTAGCAGAGATCGGCTAAGCCATAGCGCAGGTTCTATTCGAATGCAGGGTCTATAGAAGAGGATAGTTCCGGATAGTTGGCCTCCTTTCCTTCAACTAATTCAAGCGATTCAGTCAGTAGGAAAGTCATCTCACTGAACATTGGATTATATACAACCTCGTGAACATTACAACCAATCAATCGAGAGTCTTCTATACATTTTTTCAAGTTTCTATTTCTCCCCGAACGCACAAGAAAAGGTAGAAGTGAGCTTCCTAAAGTTAGAGTGAGGAAGGCCATCGGTGACCTTCATCTCAAAGCATCGCGACAGAGAATTCAAAATCGAGCGGATACCAGCTACATCGCTTCCAGTAATGAGTATGTCATCGACATAAAGGAGAAGAACAATAATGCCCGAAGTAGAGCATTGAACTCATCCTGCATGGATGCGCGCCATTCTGGTACCTTCGAAGCCTGAGAGAAGCAGGTCAAAGAAGCATCGGATTGAAGAGCAAGAAAGCATGCCGGAACAGGGTAGTGAGTGGCGGAGAAGACCTTCGGTTTCCTGGTGCCATCCCTTGACCGAGTAAGATGATGATGACGTGAGACGGTGGCAGAAGATGATGGTGGCGGTGTAGTCATGTCAGTTGTAGTACACCTAGAAGCAGGATCAGGATCAAAGGCCAATGGAGGACCATCAGAGCCAGAGGGAGCAACCTCAGTCGCAGTAACAGCAGGTGATGAATCGGGGAGTGGCGCAGCAACAGAAGCAGAAGAGGGCGACGAGACGTCACAAGAGAAAGGCTCAGCCGAGCAAGGAGCAACGCGGCTGCACTGGAGAACTGGTAGGTGATAGAGATGGGGGAGATGGCTGAGATGAAGTAGACGTAGCGCCAGTCGGTGGTGAGGAGAGAGATGCCGCACCCCGTTGGTTTGCCTGAATAGGTGTACCTTGAGGTGTCTGCAAGCACTGGGCTCAGGTGGGAAAGCAGCGTACAGATTTCCTCCCCTCCCCAACCAAGGGCTTTTTCATTCCGAGCCTCATTAGCGTGCTCGTCTGCGAGCTATGCTGGTTCTGTAGAGTAAAGGCGCGCAACAACGAGAGAGAGAGGCGGGCTTGGCGACCGAACGATCCGCGTCACGGCTATTCCTTCTGTACTACAGTTCGGTGGAGGAACTGTAAGAGAACAATTTCAATCCGTGTTCTAACTCGACATATTCGTCTTAATCATATTCGAAATCTTCGTATTAATCTTCTAAATCTTCGACATCTTCAGCGGAATCTTCATCTTCTCCAGTTGATGATGCATATTCATATTGAACTTCAACCAATGTCACTTGCTCAACAACTGCCTTCTTCCACAGTAGCCTCCTCTCCGCGAGTCCGCAAATAAGATTTTTTCCATTTCTTCTGCGTCTGTTGATGATGCTGAAGCGGATTTCACTTCAACGGGTACTGGTAGATTTCCACTGGCACAGCGGCACTTCTGGCTTAAAGGCTTGCTTTCCTGGCTCCTTTCAAAGGTAGGCTTATCGCCGAGGACAAACCAACCGCTCGAACCTCCTTAGAAGACTGACTGGTCAGAAATAGGTTATCCACCGATAAGAGAAGAGAGGGCTCCACTACGAAGGGACGAATATCGTTTCACATCTGATGAAATTGAAACAACTAATCTAATGGCATATATAGTTTCATCGTCTTGTAGATGTACTTAATAGATGCACTAAAAGTGTTCGATAGAACCCAAGCAAAAAAAAAAGGTGCTTTTCGGTCACCATTGGCTTGGGGCGTCCTCTCTCTAACTGAACAACTTCCAAGTCAACCTTCTTTGCTTAAGCGCTTCTCTTCTCTGGGCGCATGCTCTCCCATTGGGAATTTTATACCCTTGTACCACGGAAGGGCTCTGGCTCTCTCAATCAAAGGAAGGTCTCTATCAAGAAGGTATGGTTTTGAACGTCTCGACGCACTGTTCGAACCCGCAAGCACCTTTGATATAACCTAAGCTAACAGCAGCTCTCTTCTCGTATAATATTTCTAGTTCGATGAAAACAGCGCTCCTAAATGCAAGCTTTCTGTTATATAGGACTCGCCACAAAGAGAGTCCTCCCTATTTCTTCTAGAAAGATTGTTTTCACGAGATTCTGTAAGCCTTTCCTGGAAACAGCCTATTGGATGGACAAGGCGGAGAGAGGGGATTTTACAATTCAAAGCCAAACTGACAAGCGAGAGCCCGATGCCGGTGAGTCAGGTAGGGCAGAGGAAATGAATTCAACAATTCCATGAGCGGTGATTAGAGCGGCCCTTTCCGTAAGGGAAGGCGTAGATCCTCGATCTAAGTCTCGTCTTTTGAGTGACGATATTCTTTCAGTTTTGGAAGCAAAAGTCAAATCTTAAGCAGCAGATACCACTAGAGAAAATGCAGATGAAAGATATGCTTAACAAAGAATAATCCGATCTTTCATTCACTGAGTCATACATAACATACTCTAAGGAAAAGAACTCGTCCCGTCTGGATCAGTTGATGAGAACTGGCCTTGTGCTTTCGCTCCATCTCCCGTGCCATACCTTTGTCTTGAACCTCTTGTCTTTTACCAACTCCCCTTATAAAACCACTAGTGGGTCAGCGGGTCTCTCGTCTATGGAATGGCCAGCACCTATACCCGATTCCTAAACTCTCTCATGAAAGTGAAGATTTTGATGTCCACACGGCTGAAGGATCCAATAGTGAATTCTTCTTTTCTTTACTCAATGCTGAAGTTGGTTCTGAAGGATCAAATAGGTCATGGCGCTTGGGGAGTCATTGAAACCAAGACTTTCGGTTTAGTGTATATTAAAAAGAACAGAGGAAGGAGCCTAGTAGAGTATTCGGCTAACTCACAGGCAAATCTAAAGGCTATTAAATAGTCGCCTAAGCAGACGATGGACGAGACTCTGGAAGAGTGTCTTTCTGCTGAGGTAGCTTCTGACGGGCTTGTGACCAATTCGGTAAAAACCCCTAGTCAAAACTATGTCTGTATGTATAGTATAACCGCCGCTTCAAATCAATGCTGTTCCCACATGCCTATTCATTCCGGATTCCTCGGTTCATCTTATGCCTTAGATGGAATAGCCTCTTTTTCTAGCCTTCATTCAGGTATGGTGGCAGGGAATACGAAGTTCGAGTAGGCTTCGTCGGTTTGAGAAGGTGAACGACGAATCCCAGTGATCGAAGGTTCAAGTACTGAGCGAATATTCAAACGTCTATTCATGTGAGAACTTCTTGCCCCTTTGGTTGACACCACCTTAGCCTTAGTCAGTAAGGGAGGGGGGTGACTATTAGATAGGGACTACGGAAGTTCATGGGAAGAGGTTAGTGGAAGAGATCATGTTTCCGGGGTTGGAGTCACCGAAGTAAACGATAGGCAAGAGAAGACACAGGAGTGGACCTGACAAGCATAAGATTCATTCAATAGACAAGCCGGAGAGTATGCACCACTCCGAAGTACTAATAACTAAGTTGAAAAGAGAGCGGGGCAGGCCATAGACGAAAGTGAACTATAGACTACTTACCGGAGACCATAGGCAATGGACGAAAGACCAGCGGAAGGGCATTAGTCGCCGAGGAAGATAGTGCGCGTAGATCAAAGCTTAGTGGAGAGACCCTACATAGGCCAGTTCCAAGGCCAGGGGAAGAGGCGGTGTCGATGGCAGGTTCGATTACGGAGAAGTCAATAATCAATGATTATGCGGAGGGTCCAGCAGTCACTAATGACCCAAGCAGAAGGGTCAAGCCTATTTGAATTTGTTATTGGAAAATGAGGAGGAAGCCATCTGTCATGGAGAGGCAATCCTCAAATACGTACTTTGACCTGACGGCTTACCGTTCTTAGCTTCTGATGGGAATTCCAAGTCGTATTGTCCATCGGAACCATCAATCATAAGATTAGCCAGTCAGAAAGTATTCGCTCTTCCAAAGCCTCATTAGCACGCCAGTCAGTCAGCTTGACCAAGAAGACCCGAAAAGGCACACAATAAGGAAAGGAAGATCACGTATCGATCAATTTCTGTTCTTGCTACCCCGAGCCATTGGATTTGTAAATCCATAGTACGAGGACGGATCTAACATACGAAAATAGCCCTTGTTGGAAAGGCTCAACCCGGTGATGGTTGATGATTCCCAATGATGACTTATAGTAACAAGCGGAAGTGGTGAGTGACTTTAAACGGACTATCGTTGGACAATGTCCTTTGTTGGATCAAGCTGGCGAGTTTGGTCTATGGTGTCCTGAACATAAGACTCTAGGCGTACCTGAGCGCTATCAATTCATCGACAAAGAAAATAACTAAACAAAACCAGAGTGGTTAGGAAGATTGATGTAATGGACATTTTCAAAATATGGGAATTTTTATAATATAAGTGAATCTCATTGTGCTTTTTCACTAAAAGGAAGTAATTCAAATGTTAACCTAGAAAGCGGCGTACCACAAAAAAAGAAGACCTTGAATTCGTGCACGCACATCGTCGAGGTCTCCGAAAAAAAGCAACTATATTTATATACGCATAATGGTTGGAACTCCCTGATCGAAGCCAAGCTACCTTTAGCTAGGAGCCTCTTTTCCTTCTGCCCAGCTCCTCTCCCTTCGATCGAGTTGCAGTTGGCCTTGTTTCAGTCAGAATGAGTCTCCGGGACCCTATCTTTAGTAGGTTTCTTACTCTTCGCTCTCAAGAACTAGTACGCCCTGTTCTCGAAAACCGAGAGCCATCACGCCCGAACCAGCAACCCCTTCTTATGCTGCTTGCAACTCCGAGGTTTCTGATTGACTTAACTTTTTCCAGGAATAGCCAATCCCAGGGAACCAAGCCCTCCCGAACCGCATAAAAGGAAATTTTTTGTGAACCAGTTCTAGATAAAGATAAAGAATCTTGAATAGAAGAAAAGAAGTGCGATCGATCCCTCTGCATCGTAATCAACAAAATAGGCATACGAATCCGCGTAATCAAGGATCTGAATCCACTGAGGCATCCAAATCCGTATCCCTATTCCCTTCCTCAGAAACGGAATCTAGGGCCGAGAGGAATGTCTTCTAGTGAGGGGAGTCTTTTCAGCTTCAATCGACTGGAAGCACTTCCTTACGCGCCGCGCCTACCTCTCTTGGTTGCTTGCTTTTAGGGCCTGCTTTAGGGCTAGCCACACCAACTCTAGTTCTCTTGCCCGCTTGTCGGGCTTCAAGCGGAACTGAGCTTATCACTAACAGAATCGTAAGCTTCATTTCATCAAACGAGACTCGGAAAGAGTGGCGTTAAAGAGGACTGGGGAGCCTCTCGAAGTCTCCGATCTCACAGATGGTTAGGCTGCAATTCCTTCGCTTGTTCAGAAGCTTGGCTAGTTCTCCTTACTCGGACATTCTGTTCATCCAACCACCTGCTTCAAGATTGAAGTTTGAACCTGAAAAAAAAAAGAACGTTGTAACGAGATCGCATAGGTCCAACATAAACCTCCTCACAGGCAGCCAAAGATGGGCGAGGATCAACAACTTAGTTAGCTAACTAAGTTGATGTTGAAGTAGAAAGAACACTAATAAATAGGAACGGAATCGGGAAATTAGAACTCTTAAGTTGCTCCTGCGACTTCCTTTTAATTTGGTAGGGCATACCAACGAGATCTCATGAGAGCTTTGAATCAGTAAGCTCATAATCTACGGCTCAATTAGCGCCAACTTCAGGGGCGGGAATTCACTCCAAAGCGGATTTTGTTCGCTCTGCTCCTCTTTATTTTGTTGTTCTAGACAAACCCTCCACCCAACAAAAAGAAAATTCCGGCTGCGTCGGTTTCGGCTTCATCGTCTGTTTAAGCGTATGTTTCAGATTCAGCCTCTTCGGATGCGTCTTCTTATGTTCACCAAATCGAAACTTCATTTCTTCTATACTCGGATCAAGGATCAACATCGTTACTTAGGGCCCAGACGGGCGCCACCTCGCCTTCTCGCTGTCATTGGTTTGAAGATTCCCCATTTCACAACAGATTCTGGAACAAAAGATTCAGTCAAGCCACCAGCTATTGATTGGATGAACTTCGCACCCTTTGTGGGAGTTTTTAGTTCCACACTGCCATGATTAGAAGAAGACACTCCCCTGAACTGCATTTAATATGAAGGCTTGGGCTATGCTCTTTTGGGTGCCATTCCTGCGAGTTGTCTTATCCAAAACGAGTCACCAAACCAAGTGTTGACCTGAGTCGAATCCTTGACCTGAGTCGAACAAGGCTGAAGTCATGCCAAAGCCAGTCCATTGCCTCAACGTTGGATTGATGGGTTGAAATCGCCCATTCACGATAGCCTATCTATCTATTTTCTTTTTTTTTATGCCCATCTCAAAATCTCTCGACGCCGAGAATTGGATTATTATTACTATTACTCCATCTTTTGAGAGGTAGCCGCATCTCGGCCAATTCCAGGGTTCACGGCATTCCTACCTTTGGGTGGCTTACTGCCGTAGTTGGAGCAAGTCACAGTTCCGATTCCATTTGAACGAGCATTCCTACCAATTCCATTTGGAGGGGTAGATCCTGTCTGTCGATTAACTAAGTCCAGCAGCTGTTCCGGGTCCAGCACCGACATCAGTACCATGAGTTGACTAAGCGAATGTTGCACCAGTAGACCAGATCGGGATCCAAATCCATACCCACTTCTTCTTCTTCTGGATTGGATCCAACAAGAGCATCTAAGGCAGCTTTAAGGTGGGTAAGGGAGAGAAAAGATCTCAATAAAACTACTGTCCCACCGGAACATCTAGTCATTGTCCCACCAACTCTCATATTCAACATCCCCAAGTAAACTTTGCCCACCGGAGTGCAAGCCCCAAGGACCAAAACTTCATTAAATGAGATGTACCTTATTCACCATCAACCTCCTGAATATGAGGATTCACTTTCTTTTTACTACCCACTATGAGTATAAATTAGGGAAAGTCTCATGTTCAGGAGACTAAACTATTTCCTTTTGGCCTGCATGAGTATAAACTATGAACGGCAAAACAATATCAAAAAGCCCTTTTTTCCTCATAAGCCAGGAGTAGATTCACAATTTGTCCCATTCAAGATGAAAGAGCAGATTAACCATGTCCTACCGGGTGTAAGCAAATAACTCCTAAGCAAGAGTGTAAAAGGAAAAAGAAAACCATGGAATTCATGCATATATAAGAGTTCCAAACCAATAAATCAAACCAAGTTTATAGGTATGTCCAATCTGGCATAAAGAAAGTAAAATCAAAACTATGAAGATGTCCAAGGATCAAAAGCGGACAAAGCAAGAAAGCTCAAAGCCCAACTGTCTCAACGGACTTTTGCAGCCCCAGAATCTTCTCCCTATAAACATAAAGGGAAGAAAAGAAATAGCTGCTGCACGTTCATACTCATGCTCGGCAAGAACGACCCTCATCGACAAGCTTTCTATGTCCTATGCAGCAGATGGAATCTGCGACTCTAGCTCGGACTCTTTGTCATTACACTCATCCAGCTTTTCCATAAGAATAAGAGATGAAGCTTAGTTCCGCAAACCCGACAGCTTCCTTTCCAACTCAATGATCTGCTCCTGAAAAGATGAGTGGGCGGTCTTCAGATCCTTGCGTACAGCGTGGCATGCATCAAGCAAGTTCATCTTTTCCTCCAAGGCCTTCTCAAGTTCTTTAGCTTGAGCTACTACCTCTGCCACGATGACGTTCTTCTTCTCCAAGATCACATCCGGATCGAACTTCTTCCGCTTTGCCTCAAACTCAACACTTGCAATGAACAAAGCACGACTCCGCTTAGAGAATGGCGACGGATCAAAGCCCAGTGACTCAAAAAAGACCTCATCGGCAACTGTAGACATATCCGAAAGTTCTACTAGAGCACACTCTCGGAGGCTGCTAATCAAAGAATTACCCATCTCATTCACAAATATCTAAAGACTGGAGCCAAGCATCTAACCCAGCACTATAGATTTGCTAGCCACGGCATCACCAGTCAAAGAACCCTGATTGCCTTATTCAAGTATTAAGGGAAAATCAGACCAAACATAAAGTATACAAGTCTTGTCTTGACCTGATAAGGACAAGACTTCTAGCCTGCTGAAGTGGGACTTAGAGGTTCTTGGATACAGACATCTCTACGTCGTTCTTGTTCTTGGAAGTCTCAAGAAAAACTACGTCTGAAGAAGTGGTCGGTGATACTGGATCTAATCTGGTCACTGGAAGAGAACCATTCTTCTTCCCGGAAGCGTCAGGAAGCGACTTTCTCGCAGATGGTCTCAGCGCTAAGATAAAAGAGCCAACCGGCACTCTGTCATCTAAATCTGGATCTCCCACCTGTTCCGAGACAAAAAGGGGAATTCAGTAATCCTAAACGAGGAGGAGAAATCATCACTACCAGCTAAGATGTAACTAAATTCCTACCTCGCCTGAGCCTGGAACCTCGGCAGCGCCAGTTTTTTTAAAAAGGTTCACAGGGATTGAAGTCTGCGGACTATCAAGGGCAAGACCAAACAAATCACCGCCGTCTAAAAAGGCGTCGTCCTGAGCGATATCTTCACTTAGATTCCCCAACATATTGGCAATCCTGTCATAACCTGAAAGAAGCGTGGGAGATAATTAAAAGCAGCCCAGGATAGAGACAAAGGAAAAGGATAGAAGATATTCTCTAAGCTTTAGCCTTACAACAAGCTAACACAACTGAACTACCGAAAACTGCTTGATTTATATGAGCCGACTACCGAACTTCAGGAGATAGGTATATAGATTTTTGAACTCCCCTCTGCCCATCTAAAGTAAGGGCGGATGGTAGAGATTCCCTTATGAAGCCGATCTTCAGCTGTCCCTATAGCTGGTAGCTGGAAGCTTCCCCTCTCAGCAGATTGGAGATTTGAACTAAAAACTTTCCAGGCGGCCTGCTTACTAGTAGGGAGACACCCCGGAGCTCTCCAAGTTGCCGATTCAATGGGGAAACTGGTATCGGAAGGTAGGTCTCTCTATCTGAAATGCAATCTTAATAAGGATAAGTTGGATTCAGATTGAAAGTGCGGCGTCGAACCGAAAGGAAAGTAGCTTTTACTTCTCGAAAGGTGCTTACTCCATTATATGGGACGACTACCACCGATGGAGGCCTTGCCTACGATGAGACGAGACGACTACTTGTAACATGCTTCAGGGTTACGTCAAAATCCGACATTAAAGTTCCTTTCTTGTTGTTCCTGTTTGACCGTCCTTTTCGTGTCCTTCCGCCTTACTTTACTACTTTCTCCGCCCCGTCAGTCTTCCTGTCTTGTTCTCCCGCGGGTGCCTTCTTGTTCCCCCCCCCCACCCTAATAAACTTGCTCTGACTTTGCCTTCGCCACGGGGCATGCCTCTGCTTGCTTAGATGCTGCTTGTGCCTCCGTAGATGGAACTTCATCTGGATCCTAAACTACTAGCACTGGATTTTTGACCTGTCGGTAGTAGGGTTCGAGATGGAGATTTAGTTATATATGATGCTTATCCAGGTATCCAGTCCCACCAGCATATGAGCTGGTAGCTATTGAGGCTGCATCTGCTCTAGAGCCTATAATAGATCCAGGGCCCGTGGTATCCCCTCCTGAGAGCCTATCCCTGTCCCAATTTGATATCCTTTTCTTATGCCAAATGCATAGCTACCAACAGCAGCTAGAGAGGCTGCAGTCAAAGTGGCAGCATCTTGCCCGCGGATTCACTAGTTCCAGATCCCAAAGATCGAAAGTCAGATACAGATCCTCCAGTTGCTGAGCCAATTTAAGTACCAGTCCGGGGGTGGATACAGATCCAGTGCTGGTTGATTCGGTTGACCGAAATAATTATCGAAACCCAGCTCAGTTGATTCACCTAAAGCAGTTGAATTGATTCTTCTCGTTCGACAGTTATAGATTCTCTAGTCGCCTTTATTGATCCACTAGTAGGAGATATAGCTCCACATCCAGCTAGCCCATGGCAAAGGCAGTTAAGACGGGGTGGTTCTAGTAGTTCTTATTGCTATTGTCGGAACACATTGACTAGGAACGGGGAGCTGAGACGGCTTATACGCCTTTACTCGTATCGGGACACAGCCGGAGCTAAGACCTTGGACAGGGCACTGCCAGCCCCTTCGACTCGTATCAGGTACGGAGACCCAGATCCCAAGGAGGAGAGAGCTTGTTGGAATTGGAACACATGCATGCTAATTCCGGAACATCTATCTATTCTTGGAACACGAGCAAATGGTGGATCCGCTGGGTCAATTGCTTTAATGGGTTCTTAAACAAGGTCAAATTGGATCTAGGTAAACTTCAATCGGTTATTCGACGAGAACTGCTAGTACTTCTTCTCAGCTCGGTCGACGTTCACAGGGTTCAACAATGAATATTCCCACCCCTTCGTAGCTGCTTCTGCTCCTGTTTCAACTTCTACCTCTATCTTGACTGCTGCTGAAACTACTCGCTTTTGATCTTGATTTTGATTTCAAACTTTCTATGACTCTCGAACTGCGGAGTCAACAAGGTAAACTATCACTAATACGGGCCGGGATGCTGTCGACGCTATTGCCTCCCTCCCTGCCCTCGATGCCTTTCTCTGCTTACTCAGATGCTCCTACCTTTGCGTCTGTTACCCTTGCTGCTGAAGCCTATGCCTCTATCTATCCTTGTTAGATCACGTAGATTCGGAGAGATCGAAGGAGCATGAATGGCTACTCAATTCAGTCTCCTTTAGGAGGTCGTTCCTCTCCTAGCAGGGGGGGAAGGGAAATACGCACTTATATATGATGCTATGCTGCTGCTTTCTCTTCAGTTGCCTATCCCGCTATTGGTGATGGCGGTGCAACTCGTGCTGCTTAAACGAATGCTGGTGATTCCGGATCAACGAATGGCTCTGGATCAAGGCCGGACGAAACCTCCCATGCAGTGGTTTATCTCTCTACATGCCCATGTCTTCGCTCTTGCCTATGCCTTAGCTACCGGTGCTCCAGGTGTTTATGGGTAAACCAAAAAGAAAATAGAACGACTTAAAGACTACGCCTGCGCTTACCTTTAATGGCTTTTGGATGGCTCTTGCTTCTTGCCCTACCGATCTATGCTACCTCGTATGGTACTGTCTTTCTCGCTGCGTGCTTTTCTACAGGAAGCATTCCAACCAGCAGCTTAAGAAGGAGTTCCGGTGCCAATGGAATACCCTTTACCATAAAAAGGTAGTGCTCCTACCTTCCGGTCTACTGGTTATAGATCAATGGCTTACACCCCGTCCACGGGCTTTGGCTCTTTAAGTGATGACAAGGATGCTGGGTCAACAGTTGACTCGAATGCTGGTGAGTAAACAGGTTCTGGTTCAAATGCATCTGGCTAACTAGCCACCTTTCCCGCTGCTCCTGTTACCACCTCTGCTTATATTGCTATTGATAGTGCAGGTTCTAGATCAACAGATTCAACTTCAATTGCAGCTGGGGATCCCGCTACTCAATCTGTAATGGGATCTCCTGCTCCCCGTGCTTCGGTCACTCTATATGCGATTGGAAAATAAGTTGCTAGCACTGGGTATCGCCCTAGAACTGGAAGGGATACGGGGCGAAATGCCTTTCCTGCTTTCACAGCATCCGCCTCTGCCTTAGATGTTAGAGTCTCTGTCCCAACCTGTGCCTCCGCTGTCTACCCAATGCCTTAATCTACGAGGAAAGTTGCTGCGCAGAGCGTCAGAGCCGATTAACTAAGTTGATTACCAAGTTAAAGAACCCGTTCCAGCCCCATCAGTTGAAACTCTTTATCCAGTCGATGAAGATCCCGAAGCGGGGTCCCTAGTTCACAAGCCTCTTCCATAGCTAGCCCGGGTTGAAGCATACTCCGTGGAAGCACACGTTTTGGGACGGACAAATCGATCAGGTCGAATAATCCGTTCCAGTTCAGTTGAGGTCGATCCCGCGGAGACGCGAGCAAGAGACACAAAGGCGAAGGTGAAGCCGCAGAATCATGGGTTGGTGCAGAGGCAGCATTCCCGCCCGCTACCGGTCCTAGATCAAAATGAATACCCCATTTTAGTGGTTTACCCGGCATCAGTGACAGTTGGAGCTTTGATTGTAAACCCACCCTGTCTACCTGCATCACCGCCACCGATAAAACCACCCATTGTGGAGTACCTAAAATCCATCCGGTTGCGAAGAAGCTATTAGTCACAGATTCCATCCAGACGAGCTAATTTCATTGGTTCATGCTTTTCAAACACCACTCTTTTTGGAAATGGAACCAGAGGCGACCGAGAAGCTACCATTTCACCAATGGATCTCGCGGCTAAAATGGGCAGGAGGAGTAAAGGCGTATGTAATTGTCGTCAGCCCAGATCTCATAGCTTATCCATTTTATCAATCGTTGGCAGGGCTGAGTCAGTCCAAGGCTGGAATGAGAAAAGTCAAAGTTCCTGATGTTATCCTTTCACTTCGAGTTCCGAAGGTTCGCACGTGGGTTCCATATATGCCCGATTCGTTTCCGATATGCGCTTCCCTTCCATCCAACTACACTGGTGATACCATAATGGTAGTTGACATATACAGATATGGATATTTGCTTACCCGGGTTCTTGCTGTTCATGGTTTGCTATCCATCCCTTCTTTTCACCCCTTGAACTGTGAAGTCAAATCAATGCTGTACTCGACCGCAACGCAACTTACTAAATCGCGAAGTCAATCAATTCCCTGACCATTCAACAGGCAGGAAAATCACTCTAGAAAGAAAGATCGAAAGAGGGCCTTATCCTCTTTGTGTTTTGATAGCCGCAGTGGAAGCCAGTCCTAACCCCTTTCCAGCAGAGCAGTTCTAGACATCTAGTTTGAGTCTTTCTGCCTCCTTTCCTTCCTTGTGCGAGCCAATTGCGGTGACTTTTACAGTTGCTTTCCGTGCAGCCATTGGGATTCCTCTTCCATCTAATGTTAGTTCCCTTCTGCATCCTGCTGTCCTTTTTGAATCTCTTCTCTCAGCCAGTAGGCAAGCAAGTTTCGTTTTTTCCTTGCCCTTTTGTCTTTCTTTATGCCTTGAGAGATGCGAAGAGAGGCTAGCTACTTGCTTTCTTAGTTAGAATAGGAAGTTTCCTTGAGAAAGGTGCCAATCCTGATTATTGATTGTACAATATTCCAGTCTTTTGAAATAAGTTCAATATCATAAAGAGCTAGAGTCAGTAAGTCTCACGGAATAGGATAGTTATTAGTCAGGTTCTAAACCAGTATACCTTCCTGCCAGTAATCCCTCTATCAAGTACGCCAATCCTCTTACTGTTAGTAATCGATCCAGCTGCTGTATATGAGACAGCTGATGGTGCTGAATCAGACCAATTGGTACCACCCAAAACCTAGAACCAGACAGTACCTTTGGCATAGATACCTCCGTTTTTGTTGTTCCTGGATAGCGGGGAAGCCTAGACTATTCTTTCCCCTGGCTAAGAGAAAGCGGATATGCGACAACTCTCCAATCTATAGTCTTTCCCCAGAGAATCTCACAAAAAGGAAAAAAAGAAGGAATCGCTCAACCAATCCAATTCAATGAAATTTTACAGCTTAAAGAGTGCCCGTAGGAACGCTTTCGAGAGAGACAGATCCAGAGGTAGTACATGGGCTATAATTGTGCATGGCTTTCCTCCCTCCTAAAGTATAGACCTTTTACCATACCTCAAGGGTAGACCCAAAGCTCACTTTCGCTCCTCTCCTTTCAGTCGAGTGGCTTCGCTCGCTCCCACCTGTCTTCTTCCCACTATAGTGAAAGATCTTTTGGAAGACCGAAGCCTCCTTCACCCGCAAACAAGACTGCCATGGGCGGCTACCTGCTTTCCTTTCTTTATCGAGGAAGCTCGCCGGAGATCTATTCCTCTTCCTCTGCCTCAACAGGATCTGGGGTTCCCTCCGCCTGTCTTGGTCCTTAAGTGGAATTTAGGTCCACAATATTCATTCCCTGGTTACACCTCAGATTCTTCTGATTGCGCCGATCCTTATCTAAAAAGTCAATCCCCAAAAAGCCAATTCTAAGGCTGGTCTTTGGGCTACCAATTTTTCAGTTTCCTCTGGTCTCTACCGGGCGAGATAGCTTGAACAGCGGTTTTCTTTGTCGGGGATTCCGCTATAGCCTTAGGGATAGGGTACGAACCGGCTCCTTCAAGCCGAGTCTCCGTCCTCTTCTAGATGTAGTGAGCCAGGTAAGGAAATGGAGATGGCTAGGTACAATAGCCAAATAAAAGGCAGGGTTCGAAGCGAATCAACCTCCTTTCTCACGATAAAGGGGATCGGAATCGATATCAGAAGTCAACTCCTGAGTCAACTAGGGACTCCTCGGCAGGCTTGAAAGTGCTGTAAGTCAAGATCCATGCCCGTGCGCGAGACGAGAAGGGGGGACAGCTCAAAGATTCGATGATGGACTAAACTAATCTTTACTGGAAGGAAGGGGACAACCCCAAGTACCGGAAGATTCAAGCTCCCGAGGGAGATTCGATGCGCTTGATAAGCATTCAATTCAAATGGGCGCGTCAAAGTCAATACTTGTCGAATCGGAGGATTTGTGCTCATCTAGCAAGCATCATCCATGAAGTAATAATATCTGATATGAATCCACTACTGCTTTTCTAACTTAAAATAGGGAGTTCACTTCAATCAAAGCAACCTGAGGCATCAGCCGAAGACTCCGTCTGGATCCCCCTGGTAGGCAGAAGAATCAGTTGATGTTTGCACTCTTAGGTTAGTCATCATTAGCTCATTGGCTTTCTTTCTTTCTGGCTAGGAAATTCGATGAGTCATCGTAGGGGCTTCTTTCTTTGACTTCAAGCCCACATACCCGCTCTTCTTCCTTGAGCAATCTCCTTCGCTCGCTGGAAAAATCTCCTTTATAGAAAGATATCAAATATGGAATTGAACAATGTAATTGTGTAGCTAGTCGACTAGGTAGTTATCTTTATCTTACCTGTAGTTAGCTCGAAAGCTTTTAACCAGCAGGAAAGGCTGGAGGATATAACGATTCTTCTGTTGCCCCCTAAGCCCAGTCTTTCATACTTCCCCTTACCAATCCATCCATTTATGGGTATTACATATCTCCTAGGCGTATTACGAAATCAGTCTTCAATATCCTGTAGGAAGATGAAGTCTAACCCTGCCGATTAAAGCATTAATAGAGAATATCGCGGGTAAGCAAGGCAATTAAGTAGGCTCGACAGAGGAAATGAAGCGAACTCTCCCTTTGGGAGAGGCAGAAAAAGGGAGAAGCTAATGCTTCGAAACCTCATGGACGGGGAATCAAAGTCAACGGTCCTCACAACGAACCTGAGAAGCCAAATCAACGGGACTCATCTAACCACTACATATTGTTGATTGTTGATCAGGCCTTTAAAGTGGCATATAAGCCCCGTCGTTTTTTTTGTACTATCGCCTATCAAGATCATCCAATGCTCTTTAAGCCACTAACCCTCTGGAAAGAAAGAAGCTTTGACCGCTCTGTCAGTGAATAGCCCGGGCGAGGGAAGCGAAAGCAGATACGCGTGGGATTTTATCTCTACATCTATCATGGAAACAGGCCTCTAAGCTGTTAGTTGACCAAGGTAGCGTTCTCTTTCATCCGCTAAGTCTTCTCCCTTTGCCTTTTCCCTTCCTTTCCCAATCATGTGACGGTTGTCCCAATCAATCGGAATAAGAGAAAAGGATTTCTTTAAGACTATTCGACATTTGGCAGGGCCCCAATTGTAGATCCTGAATTATGATCGGAAGTTGGGGTCGGAAATTCTAATCACATTATCCGAGCGGTTGTGCCTAATGTCTTTCTGAGGATCCTAAGGTCCTTTCTGAGTCCTGATGGAGGTTCAGATGTTGCCCGATGCCGGAAGTGCAGTGGATTGATAGTAGTGACCACGAAACGTTTTGGATAACTCATGATAGGTACCCCCTCTACTGGTCCATTCAATGCTTTAAGGACTGATTCTCCAGGGCTTATAATCAAGCTGCTAAGGTTGTTCAGTAGTGATTGGGCCAGGAAAGGCAGGTTCCGTAATAGGACTCATTGAATCAGCAGGTTAGTTTAGTCCGTCATGAGAGATGGGGCTCCACCCAAGATAGTTCTTTCTTTTTCTCCGATGAGTTCCAATTATGGTGGTTTTTCAACGAAGAAAAAAGCTACGGTTTCAATTCAGACTGTGAAAGTCGTTTAGGCGCAAGCAATAAGGGAATGCATTCTTCCAGGCAGAAGCCCTTTGGTATGAGCGATCTAATTCAAAAAAGAAGACTAAACTGGCCTTGTGAACTTTCCATTATCGCTTGAAGGACTGAAAGGGGCGGTGGCCCTGGCATAGAAAAAAAAGATGCACAAACGAAAGGAAGAAGAGCGGCTTCTTTGATAGATTCTGTCCAGCTTTTTTAGTTTAATACGAAATTTTTTACATATCTCGTTGGGGAGTCGAACCCACACAACAACGACCAACTCTAACTGTCGCCCGCTAAACCACTTAGCTACCGGGATATCTTTTCATTGCATTGCTAAGACCGCCTGTACTTGAGCATTAACTAATCTATCACTTCCCCCCTATCTCTTAAAGCTTTCCCACTTGCCAGTTCCCCTGACCACCCGGACGACCCGGAAAGAGATTGACTTTGCAAACTTTCACTGAACTAACCTGTCTTTTCTCTCTGATCGAACGCTTTCACTGGAACTGTTCTTTCTATTTTCACCAGTATCGGATATAGTTATGCAAGCTTTCTTTACTTAATTTAGCATAGCTAGTCTTCCTATCACGCTCTGCTGCAGTCCTAACAACTCCATATCATTCATTATTAAAGCGAAAGCGAAGAGAGAACTTGAACCTAGGATGGTCTACGATCAGGGAATTTCTCGCTTTAGCCAATGCTGGATTTCGAATCATAGGGTCAAGGGAAGACCTTTGAAAGACCTCCGCTGAAATTCTATCCGACTTTTTGTGAAGTGAACTCTCTTTTTATAACCAGCTAGGATAGATCAAAGAATAGATTAGATCTAGCCATCTCTTTATAGTAGCTCCTCTTGCTAGGGGAATGTAGGCTGGTCGTAGATCTACTGCTTTCTAGATGTTTCAGTCTTCCTTCAAGTTCTGTTAGTTTTCTAAGGACTAACTGTTGGGTCATTCGCTTGAGTCTACTAATAAGTCATCAGTCCCTCCGGGTTGTCTGCTTTATCGGGCTCTCTGTTCATTTCGTCTAGTATCAGACAGACTATTCTATTTCATTCATTCTAGGTTCAAAAGCGTCTACTCTTTCTGTCTAGAGTCCAGACCAAGGATCTCGTTTGTTTCAGGCACCAATAGGTCTCTCGAGCCTAAGAGTGCTCCTCGCTCTTGCAGGTGAGTTTGCTTCCGCAGGACGAGAAGGAGGGGGAACTGCAGCAGTGATCGATCATGGGTCAAAATCGGGAAAAGTTTACAAATAAAAAAACATATGATGATCAATCGAATTGACCTTCAGGCAGTGGGCTAGGGGGTCTCCTCTCCAAGTAACCGCTGTCGTATCTGGGCTCGTCAATCAATCCAACAGGCGCTCTGTAAACTACTTAGTTCTCTCCCTTAGCGGAACAACTCATCTCTACACCAGCAGTTGACCAAGTGAATGAAAGCCCATATTTATACTGAGCTATTTGTGTTCATTGAGTTCCTTCTCGTCGCAGTTCAAGATCGAGATGGAGATACATATGAAGATACGGATCCATAGCCAATGGACTGGGTCGAACCAGCGCTATCGGAGAATCAGACTTTGATTGGAACCCCTGCCCCTGATGATGCTAAAGAAACTGCTAGCTTTGATGCCTCTTAGCCTTAGCTACTGGTCCTAGTGCTGTTTCCACTGGATCTGCGACTGGCTCTACTATAAGGTATGCTGCTAGCAATGGAACTCGATCTGCGACTGGTGGAGAAACGTCAGGGTGCTGGATCTACTTATGCACCCACCCTTGCTCCTGCTGCTTGCTTTGCTTATCGGTCTTTATCTTACGCTATGGGTGCTGCTCACTTCGCCATTTGTGGTGCTGGTTCAAGTTCATCATCTCGATCAACTGAATCGACTGCTTCTTCTTAAGGATCTACTGATGGTTCTACTAATGGTCGTGCTGGATCGGTACTGGACCACCTTGACAGCTCGTGCTGTTGGCTTGACTAGTAGGTTCACGAGGTCAGTCACTGGAACAAGCTCATAACATAAAGGGTAGTTTTTAGTGGCGAGTGGCTCTATGATAGGTAGTCTGGTGTCAGTGTGGTAGTCTTAGTAGATGTAGATGGCGGCGGGATCTAAGTCAGGGGTTTGAGTCTCGAATAGGCTTTGCTACCTTTGTCTCTGGTGCCAAAACAGTCACTGATACTAGGGCTCTCTCTGCTACTGGGTGATAAACAACCTCCTATGTCCCTACAAGTGGTGCTTTTGCTCGATCAACCGGATCAAATGCAACTGCTAGTGCTGTTACTAAAATGGGTGGTGCTTTCATTCCAACAGGCTCAAGAATGATGGGAAGGGGTGCTTTGATTGGCCATCGCCCTTTGGGCTCTTTCAAGACAACTCCTTCCGTTCGAGACTAGTTGCTGCCAGAGACCGTGGATTTAACTACCCCTCCCGAACCTTATTCTGTTTGTAGGCATCGGCTTGTAGTCTCTTCCGACTTCTAGAATAATGGGTGCTCGAATGGGAACCTTAGCTCTTTTCTATCGGTTGGGTGGAGTTCCACCTTTGGTTCACTTCTACTTCTTTGATCGATGGGTGCTTGAATCTCAGGATAGAGATCACTCTTCTTGGTCCGAGGCTTTTTTCTACTATATATATATAATAGGGCCTTGGTTTGGATCTTTGCCGTCGGTTGGAAAAATCGTAGAAAATCCCCTTTTGGTTCTGCCGATCGAGCCTGGGTCGAAGGTGGAGATGGGGACTCAATCAGTAGAATCAGACTGGAATCGGACTAGAAATTACAAAAAGAAGAGGCCTCGTGGCTCCGAAGAAGAAGTTTACCGGTTCGAATGAAAGGTTGTGAGAAGCCCCAATGGAGATGCCCAAAATCCTGCTAAGAGAATTGCTAGTTTTAGGTCCTTGAGGTCTTCTCTTGGAGATGCTAACTTGAGTTTCTCTGGGCGCCTCTCGTTTAGCCTTTTTTAGGGCTTTCTGCACTCCGATGCCTATGAGAAAGTGGCAAAAATCTTTAAATCTTGAGGTTGCAACTCCTGCGATAGTCCCCGAAATGGCACATTCCGAAGAATTCCTGTATGAATCTACGGCTTCAACGCCTGTGACAGAGCACACCGCGTCGGTGGGGATTTGTGGTCAAGACGATAACGCGCTTTTCCGCCCCCTTTCAAGGTTTCCTTGCTCGACCACGGGAGAGTAGAAAGATCAATGCCTATCGTTTTCGCCAGAAGATTACAGACTGAATGGGTAATTTGAGGATAATGTCAAGGCATATGTTCGTGTCATGCCCAATAGCTCATCACGAGCAAGGCTGGCAAACGAATGTAGTTAGCCGGTAAACGGATAAGCAAAGCTTAGCGCTTATACAATCGGTCTTACTAAATGCATCCCTGGCTAGAGCATAGTGGGGAAGCCCTAAAAGGGTAGGTTTAGAGGAACGGGTTCTCCACTCGACTAAAAGAAGAGGCTAAAGAGCCGTCCGAGAAAGCCAATGAAGAATGAAGTTGGCAGATAGGACGATGCCGGGCCACCCCCTGTCCGTGGGACAATGGGGACAGAGCGGGAGAATTCTCCATATTTATATCCATATTTAGGGAACGGTTGAACTCATTATGTCATGCTCTCCTGGCTAACGCAGGCACATAAGCTGAGTTAAAATTCTCAGGTTCTGCTCCCCGGGAGGGACCGGCCCCGCCCATATAATAAAGCCTGTGTCGAGATAGATTGAATTTCCCTTCTAATCCAGAATCATCAAGTGAGTAAACTACCCTTGGAAATGCCTCGGTAGCCGGAGGTTTCGGTATGACCGTTTTTCCACGCGGTTTCGAACCTTCGCACATCACGTTGTACCTCGGGGACGGGGACCGTAAGAAGGGTTTTAAACGACTTATTTCGATCACTGGGGTTACCCTTAAGGGTGGGATATCGATCTTAATAAACAAACGAGAGAAAGGTCCCATACCTATTGAAGCAAAAACAGAGGAAGACGATAACGCATCGATGAAGAGAACGAAAAGATCTAACCCATTTGGTCCGGGTCTCACTATTGACCGGGGCATTGTTCCTCCTGATGACATAACTCCGATTCATTCAGTCGTAATGCTCTAAGTAACTGCCTTCTGTAGAGACAGTAGCTGCCTCGGCTACCAGCTGAGCAATATAATCGAAATTTCCCACTAGAACTCTTTTATCTCGTAAGCGGAGCTTTACCTTCTGACCCTACTACCCCTGCTGTTCAGCAGAAGGGGAGAAGGTAATATGTAATATTCTCAAGCCATTTGAGTCGAGCCGTTGACTCCGAATCTACAGGGGCAGCTCTGTAAAAGAACTAGAATCCCTTCGAAGATCAAAGTCACTCCTTTATCAAGTCGGGCGCCAGGAATGTTTTTCGTATGTGTCGATAGACCGATTCGAGGATGGAAGAGATCTATAGAAGACATTTACTTTACGTAGTTGGAGAAAAGGCAAGTGCATTTCGTCAAGCTGACCGAAGAGCGGGTTGATCAAAAACTCATTCTCATGTTCTGCACCTCGAGGAATTACATACCAGCCATCGAGAAAGCCTGCGTCAGACTAGTTGGATCTTTTCATTCTTCAATTCATTGAGACTGATAATTCCATAAAGCTTTTATCTCCGCCCCCCTTTCTACTAGTTTTTGCTCCATCGATAACAACAATGCTCGCCTCTACTTAGGACCCAATCCTTTGCACAAATAGGAATGGAGATTAGAAGAGAGTTCGGCAGGAAAGCGGCAATTCAAGTGAGCGACTATACGCCTGCCACAGCAGGAGATTGAGACTCTTACTACTTTTTTTGGCTTGGCGGTAAAGCACCAGGGCGAAGTCCTGCAGTTGGTGATTCGATCTCACTTCCAGATGTTAGCGAATTACTAATTCCTGGACTAGCGGTTTTGGGTAAATGTGATATATCCTTCCTCTGAAATGGAACCGCGGGAAGACCTATTTAATCTTCGTGGCCCGGTGCCGGTGTTGGTGCCCCTGTTAAGTGTAATTGTTCAGTTGCTGCCCTGGCAGCTCGCTTGAATGAAAGAAAGAAGGACCTTGCCCATATTGATAGCGTAAGCGCAGGTGTAGAACCAAATAGAACCTTATGGGGAGAGCGATTACCAAGCCCATAACATTCCAGTGTGTTCAATCAATTCATAGCCGAGCTTCTGTTTTCATACGGAGAGCACCGATCAGTTGCTGACTTCAAAGGAGAGCAATCATAGACCATAGAGGAATTGCCTTTCCTGATTACCTTATTGTTTTCCTGCTACAATGGGATAATCGGCTTCAGAGTCTTCCTTCCTAGCAGCCTATGTCTAGTGTCAAAAAAAAAGGCATTTGCACCACTGACGAATTCCTGCTATTCAAAGCAAGGGTCGGTGAAGCATACCTCATCCTCTCTTTAGCCTATCCTGTCCTCTTGCTAAACCTCGAAACAGTAAACAAGTCAAAGACTTGCCTTCTCAGATGCGTTGAGAATCGCCTCTTTGACACTACCAGTTCCAAACCCTAGTTTAGAATCTAGTCTCGGCATCAAGATTGTACTAGCTAGGCGAAATGGCAGTTTCATGTCCCAAAAGCGTCTGCATCCGATCTTATATACGCTATTTGTCCTGCAAACAACCCATTCTTCCAAAATGAAAGTCATAGTGCTACGTGCTACTCTTCCTGCTCCTGCTAATGCGAGTGCTACTCCTAACAGCGCTTATTCCGACAACAGCTAGAACAGTAGCTGGGGATTCGATTGCGGGTTTGATTACCCCTTCTCGAGCAACCTACTCTAGCAGCTCCTTCTGGGCATGTCCCACTAGTGGAAGAAGTTACTTGCCTTCCCCAGCTTGAAGTCAAGTGAGGCACTCTTTCTCTTATCTAGGCTATTTTGCCTTGAAATCCCATTCTATCCATCTTCTTCTTCTGTGTAAAGACTAGCAGGGCATTCTCTTGCATCAATTCCTTGCTTCCCTCCACTCCTCGGGCATTCGAGTCGAGAACAAGCCCTTGTCATGCCCAAGGTTTAGAATCCATCAGTCACGAAGAAGGAGCGGTAGTAAAGTAGGCATTCACTTCACTCGACCAGTTCATGTGCAGCTTATTCTGTAACAAGAACAGCGCATTCTGGGCATGAATGTGCAGCCTATTCTGATTCAATTCCTAACAAGGCATTCTTTCACACGTCGGCTAGGGCAATAAGGAATGGCGAGATGCTAAACGGATACTGAACTAGTTTAGTTGGCAACTATTTGAGCATTTTGAAGGAAAGTCGTAAGTAAAAAAGGGCAGGGCGTCCTCTTCCTAATTGCAGTGGGAACCTTAACTTGTCCTACTAGAGCCTAAATTCAATCATGTAGTGGCCATAGAACTACTGAAGTTTCGGACCACCCAGTAGGATGCACCTGAGCACTAAGCAACACTAGGAGATAGGTGATTTTGTTTTGGTTTTTCCGGAAAAGATGGATGCTCTGTGAATGTGTGGCTAAACCTTGAACATCTAGGACTACCCTGTTCTTACCCCTAGACCGCTAGACTGAATCATATGGTATTTAGTGAACACCAATCCACCTTGTGATGTTCCTTAAATACCATCTGACTCAAGGTTTAGCCCATCTAAAGGGACAGGAGGGCAAATTTGTGTTCTAGACTGACATTATCATCTTTGTTTTTGTCTTAGGAGGTCATTTTTGTTGAACATCATTCCATCCCGCAAGAAAGTTCCCTTTGAACCGTCCTGGGTCCCGCCCATCTCGCCGACTGGTTCGTGTAGAAGAAGTTAGACCCCCGAATTCTGAATCTCCCATTGTAGCTACTATGTCAGATGAACCCGAAATCCCGGTTACACCTGAACCAAGCACTCACGACATTCTCAAGGCTCTGTTGGCCCAAAAGGAAGAACCGAGCCATCAATAAGTCAGCTCCTTCTACTGCACCTCAAGCACCTCCGGTTCAGGTCTTTGATGATTGTGACCAATATGCTGAAGACTCTCCCGACCCAGGACAGCCTTTTTAACATTAACAGGCCACAGCCCTTCCTTCCCCAGAACTGAAATTGAAAAATTGTTGAAGGAACAAGGGGAACAGCTGAAGGCTGAGTTTCAGGCTCAGTTCTTACCTCTGGTAATGTGTCGTGGATGGCACACCATTCCTTGATGAATCTGAGACAGACCGGAGCGGTCCGGGACTACATCAAGGCCTTTTCTGCGCTAATGCTCGACATAAAGGACATGTCAGACGAAGACAGGTTCTTTCACTTTCTGAAGGGGTTACAACCCTGGGAGCAAGCGTAACTGCAGAGGCAGAATGCGCAGAATCTTAGTGCAGCTTTGGTAGTGGAAGTATGGAGTTGGCAACTACATGGCAAGGTGCGGCCGGCGCGACGAGTCGCACGGGGGGACCGAGGCAAGCCAAAGGGAAGGAGTCGAAGAAGAGGTTCGTCAGGCCAGAGGGCAAGACGACCGAGCCGAAACCGCCAAGGAAGGCGGTTAGGCAAGGGAGCAAGGAGAGGGCGATTCAAGCCACAGAATAAATGGTGTGTGTGTTGCCCCTAAACCTGAAGAACTGCTAACAACAAGAGCTGCCTTTGCTAACCTTTCGGACAAGACTAGTCGTATGAATATCCTATCCTCCCTTTCGAAACTAGGCTGCGACTTGGAAAAAAAAACCAAACTCGAGCAAGCTGATCAAGACAATCACCAAACTAGCTAACTAAAGGTGAAAGATAGCGCTCGGCTTACGACTAATACTAAATGGGGGCTCAAGTTGCGAAATCAAGGGCTAGTGTCTTTAATGCTTGATTTGATCCTCAATCGCCTTCGGCATTCGACTAAAGCTGTGATTAAGACCCTGCCTTCTTGCCTTTAGCTGTTAGACAAGTGGTACCAGATGAAAAACGTAAGAATATAGAGTAGCTACCAGAACCGGACTACACCATTCCTTTGTTTAGGCTCCCGGCAACATGAATCCCTAACCCACAGCAGCAGCCTTGGCTGACTGAGAGAGCTGAGCTGGCTATCCGAGCCCGAGCCTAGTTTAAGCAACCTTCCGCCGAACTGCCTTAACTAGAGATGGAAGCTTCAACTGGAGCTACTAGTCGTTCAAGCCCAAGCCTAGAAGACACAAAGACGTTCCACCCCTATTCCCTCTAAAGCCCCTCACCTAAGGGAAATGAAAAACGGTATTCAATGTTGCAGCTCAAATCAGAATATCGTACAAATCGAGAAAGCACAGAACTCAACTTCACACAAACCAAAGATTTAAAAGAACGAAGTACGCCCACGCTAGTCCGCTAGGTCAGTTAAGGCGAGTGGAGCGAAGGAAGAAGCTCTTACTCACTTAAGGGTAAGGCGCTAATGCCACTAGCTTGCTGGCTTGCTAGAGCAGCTAGACTGGCACTAGCTCCTAGCGTTTTTCAGCGGTATCCTGTGATCTGAAATGTGCTGTCGGAAGATAGCATGATACCCTCCCTTGCCTGGACTTTATATACCTAAGTATCCTGTAAACTGCATCTAAGTGTTCTTTTCTTCCATGAATTGACTCACAACATAACCAGCATATGCAATGTCCGGTGGGGTGATTGTAAGGTATATCAACCGTCACAATTAGTCTCCTATACACCGTAGCATCAACAAGATCACCATCCATGTCATGAGTCAAACCGTGATTTTGTTCAATAGGAAAGTGACATGGTTTGCATCCCATCATTCAGCTTTTTTGATAAAACATCCAGTGCATACTTCCGAGGAAAAGACCACTGTTCGATCTCGCCACTTCGATGCCCAGAAAAGACTTCCACTTTCCAAGATCATTTCTATTCTATTTATTTCTCTCTTAGCTGCTTTTTTAGATCTGAGATAGCTTCTGCATCATCCCCAGTAACTACCTTGTCATCGACATAAACAATAAGAATCGCTATACCTTTTTTCGTCTTCTTAGTAAAGAGCGAATAGTCCGACGCAGCACGCTTGAAACCAGCTCCTTCAACAGCCTCACTAAATTTCGCGAACATGCACAAGGAGCTTGTTTCAAACCATAAATAGCCTTTTTAAGACGACACACCAGGTTGCGATTTCCATCAACTCCCTCCGGTCGACGCATGTACACTTCTTCTTTCAAGTCCCCCCCTACTATCTTCTCAACAGCCCTCTCCACCTTCGCCGGAACCAACTCACTCGTTGTGGATACACAAAAGACCGCCGAACCCCATCCCCCAAACGCCCCAGCCTCAGAGCTATGGTAGTTTTTATACAGGCCCCATCCCCCCTTGCATCAATTTCCCCCCGCTCCACGGATCTACTCCTATCAATATATATACTGTGACATTTCTTATTAAAGGCCTCAGCACCTCCAGTATCAACCGTATGAGGCTGAGAATTTCAAGCGGATAGGTATCGCAGATGGTTGGATTGGATTTCAGTGTTCTGTCCAGTGTAGCTTTGAGGGATCAACACTGGAACAGGGAACCCATTTAGCACTTCTTATTCTTATAAGGCTGCGGATAGGGTTCTCCAGCCCTCACCATTTACACCCCTAGGGAAGACTATATATGGCATTTTTCAATTTTTAAAGGAGATATGTCTGTAAATACAAGGTACATTCCGTTTGCATTTTGGCGCACTTGACGGAACGGAACTATAACCTAAGCGTCGTTCCTCCATTTTGTATTATTTCTCATTTCTAAGATTCTTGTTCTCCCTGAGGTTACATGTTTCCTACAGAAGGGCTTCTCCATCACATGGTTCGCAGCCAGCAACAGAGCTTCCGCCAACCACACACCAGCAGCCACCGGGATCAGCATCCTTTGCTGGAATTTCTTCCCCACCCCCTCCAAGGCAACCCACCAGGCTTTACCTCTCCATAGCCGGTCCAGAAAGATTTTTCATTCCGTTCCGTCAGGTTCCAAGAAAGCCCCGTCTCGAACCAACTTATCACACACCAATGCATCCTTTCTTCTAGCCAAGTCATAAACTGAGAGAAAGGCCAATTTCAAGGGCACCTCTCCACACCGCCAAAAAGAAATTGTGCCACCCCTTGTAGACCACCCCATTCTTGAAAGAATCTTGAACATTGAAGATACCCCTAAAAACCGAAGTACCATAGGTTATTGCCGGCTTTAAAGTGAACCACCCCATGGGATGGACTCTGCACTTGGCAGCAATTATTTGTCTCCATAGACAAAGTCTTTCCACCCCAAACCTCCTACGCCACTTCCTTAGAAGAGCGGAGTTCATCTCCTTGAAGCTTCTCAAACCAAGGCCACCAAACTGCTTGGGAAGGCAAAATTACAAAAAAGGGCTCCCAACTCACCAAATGAAAAGAATGTCTTTCATCCTCCCCATCCCCCCAAAAGGAAGTTTCTCACCAACTTCTCTAACAAACGAACCACAGACATGGGAATAGAAAAAAGAGACAAATAAGAACTAGGAAGTGAAGAGAGTGTACTTTTGATGAGAGTAACCCGACCCCTTTAGATAGATAGGTCCTTTTCCAAGCTGCCAATCTTCTATTGAAGCGCTCCACCACCGGATCCCAGATATCCCAGATAGCTTTCGACCTATACTTAGCGCCTAGAATAAGGCCCAAGTAGGTCATAGGAAGCTCCCCAACTCTGCACCCCAAATCAGAGGCCAAAAGACTCAAGCTATCCACCTCTCCCACCCCTATTACCGAACTCTTAGAGAGATTCATTTTGAGCCGCTTCAAAGCACATGAGAATACTTTTAAGAGAAGAGTTCTGGAATGATCTCTCGACGCATCCATAAAGAAGATCGTGTCATCTGCAAAGTGAAGATTTGAAATCTAATATGAGGCTCCCTCCCCAACTCTAAAAGCACCCAAGAATCCCTGGTCCACTGCTCTGGAAGTCATCCTGCTCAAAGCCTGCATGACAAGAATAAAGAGAAAGGGGGAAAAATCGGATCGCCTTGTCTCAGGCCCCTGGAGCTCCTGAAAAAACCGGCTGGAAAGCCATTGATGGAAAACGATGCTGTGGAGATACAGGTTCCTCATCCACCTACGCATCTAAAACCAAAACCCGTCCTCTGAAGCATGTAATCCAGGAAGGTCCAATGATCATAAGCCTTCTCTATGTCTAACTTGCACAGAACCCCAGAAGGATAGGGCTCAAATACCAAGCAAACTTGAAAGATGCACGGTCCGGAATGAAACTTCAGTGTTCCGGAATTCAATCTAATGCGCTTGACGGGACGGGCTACTTAAGATTAAGAGCGGAACGGAATGAAATACGAAAGAGTACGGAACTCAATATGAATGGGGAGTCGGTATCGCAAAACGGAGTATCGGTACCGCTTGCAAGGCTAACAGCACTAACGGCACTAACAACGCCAACTGCACCGCTAGCTAAGAGCTCTACTCACACATCGCTAACAGCTACTAACTCACCGATAAACGCCGGAACGCTAAAGGAGGAGTTTACCCCGAACTAACACACCGGAACAGCGGCTAAGGAGGAACTCCGACTCTGAAGACAAGCGGCATAGCGCCTTTAAGCCGTTCCTGGAGCTCGGGCCTCCCAACCGATTTGGACTTCAGTATCATGTAGTTCCGTGACGGAAGGTCTAGTACTCTTTCTATGTAGTACCGTCAAAGTCTAATTCCGGACCGTGCCCCGACTACACTCCATTCTAAAAGTGATCCAAGGTTCGCCCCCGTTTCCTATGTCAACTGGCTCGATGGGCTCCCCCGAAGGGGACTCCTCCTACTCCTCGCTTGCCTTAGGAAGTGGGACGGAGTCAGGCTGTAATTGCTATTGGTCTTCTTCCCCGAACTCTTCCAGCACCAGGTCCGAGCTGGAGGTCGGGTTGGAAGACCCTAGCTTCATGGCGGCTGCATAACATCTCTTAGCAGTAGCCTGGTCTCCACGGATCTCCATGAGGCCGTCAGGTGTAGGGAACCTGATCAGCTGATGATATGATGAAGGTACTGCCTTCATCTCATGGATCCAAGCTCGTCCAAGTATTGCATTGTAGGGTGACGCTGCATTGATCACTCAACAATCTCATTCCGTTCCGTCAGGGTCAATCGGATCATTCAATGTTTATAAGGAGGTCGACATCAGGTATTCTTCTGGTTTATGTGGATGACATTGCTTTCTCTAGTAATGACTTAGCTTCGATAAATGAGCTGAAGAGAACATTAAGGACCCAGTTTGATATGAAAGATTTAGGGGACTCAAAGTGTTTTCTGGGGATTGAAGTGATGAGGTCGCAAAGAGGTTTGGAACCCAGTGCAAGTATGCAATGGATTTCTTGTAAAAAGCTGGTCTTTCTGCATGCAAACCGGAACAAGATCTCAAATTAGCCTCAGATGCAGGAGAGCTATTGGATGACCCATCTACAACCAGGAGACTTGTTGGGATGAGAGCCTTATCTACCTGACTAATTCTCGCCCAGACATTGCTTACTCCGTGGGAGTGATCAGCCGATTTATGGACAAGCCGAGATCATCTCACTTAGAAGCTTTTTCGGATTCTGCGATACATCAAAACCTCGCCGGGAAGAGGTTGATTCTTGCCTACGTCATCCTCTCTTCAGCTGTCTTGTTACTCTTATACTGATTTCATTAAGGCAGTAGATTATTCTGATTGGATTTCGACCATCATCCCAGTGCCCAAGAAAGACGGAAAGGTTCGAATGTGCGTTGATAGTCGGGCCATCAACAAAATTACCAAAAAATATCGATTCCCCTTAGATATGTTGTCTGGATCGCGTGTGTTTTCGAAGATTGATCTGAGAAGTGGTAATCATCAGATTAGAATCCGACGGGGGGATGAACGGAAAACCGCCTTTAAGACGAGGGATGGGACTTTTCGAGGCCTATCAACCCTAGTACTTTCATGAGGATGATGAATCAGGTGCTTCGGCTTGATTTCGAAGAAGAGGAAAATTTTTGGTCGTTTATTTCGACGACATTCTAATTGTTAGTGTGGATCAGAATGAACACCTGAATCATGTACAATGTGTACTGGAAGTCTTGCGACGGGATAAACTGTATATCAATTTTCAGAAGTGCTCGTTCATGCAAAAAAAAGAGTTTGTGATCACCTCAGATGGAGTTGAGGTAGACAAGGAAAAGGTACGGGCCATAGTTGAGCGGCCTACACCAAAGTCTCTTACGGAAGTTCGAAGCTTCCATGGACTAGCTACTTTCTACAGGCGCCTCATCAAGAACTTTAGCAGCCAACTAGCTCCAATCACCGATTGTCTGAAACAAAATCGGTTCGAATGGACCAAGGAAGCAGAAAGTTGTTTTCTCCATCTCAACAGCCCCTGTATTGGCCTTACCCGATTTCTCAAAGGTCTTCGAAGTGCCCTTATGTCACGTAAGCATTGGAGTGGTGCTTAGCCAAGAAGGTAGACCAATTGCCTTTTACAGCGAGAAATTGAATGAGGTTCGACATCATAGGTCGAATTTGATGCTATTGTCCAGGCCTTACGACAGTGGAGACACTATTTTATTTCAAAGGGGATATTTTTTCCCTGCTCTTCCAATTTATCAATGCCCAAAAGAAGTTGAATAGCAAACATGCAAAATGGGTTTCATTTTTGACTAAAACGCACAGGAAACAAAATCAAGTTGCTGATGCACTAAGCAGAAGGCTTTCTCTTTTAGGAGCTATGTCTGTCAAAGCTGTTGGGTTCGAGGCTATTAAAGGTCAGTACAAGATGGATCCTTATTTCAGCTCGATTCTGAAGCAGTGCGAGCTGCATACTGGTGGTCCAGGGTTTGATTCTTTTCTTAAAGAAGGATTTCTCTCCATTTCTATCCATCCTTAGAAGTAGGGCAAGGGAAAACCTACAAATACAAAGGTGGACACCCGAAATTCAATGAAGGAAGAATAGTAAGTACTATATGGGAAAGTCAAATATCTCTTAAAATAAGCAAAAAATCTGACTAAGAAGGAAAACAAGACACCCCGCCTGCTTGGAAAGAAGGATAGATTGATTCACCTAGCCGGGAGGACGGAAAGGACAGAGATATAAAGCAATATAGCCTGTTCGGAAAGGAAAGCACATCTCGCATCGCATACCGGATATCTCATACCTACTTGAGAAAGAGTATCGGATATCGCATATCGAAGACACCTGCCCCTGACCTGTCCTATCTTAGAAAACGATATCATCAAAAAAACACGAAAGGGATATGGGTTTTCTTACCGCTTGACTTGCTTCTAGGCTTAGGGAGAAAGGCGCATCGCATGGGTTCCAAACCTTGCTTGTTTCTAGAATTGAGAATCTCTCCTCTGATTACAAAAAAGATTATTTAAGAAAATTGGAAAGTTGATCTATGGAACTCGAATTCAAGGCTTGCTATGAGGCCTGCATGCAAGTCTTCAAGATATATTTAATAATCTCCCAAATCTCTTGAGAATCTCCTTGCAGCGAGCGCTGTTTTCTTTTTCGACTCTTAGGATTTTCCAGTAGAAAGTCTTATGAGAAGAATTCAGTTTCATAGAGCTGAATAGGCAGCTGGAAGTCAACAACAAAGATCTGTTTTCTGCTTCCGCGGTCGAATTTACGATCCTCGGCCGTGTTTCCATTCTGACTATGCGAATTAACCTCAGTGCTTCCAATTGTTTTATTTTTTTTCCCAATTAGGCAAGAGAGGGCCCAGCCAACGAAATTGACTGAAAGAAATTCTTTCTCGGGGGACCATGCCCTCGGGAGAAACTAGTGATGATTGCGGAATTCCTCTTCGGGGGATATTTCTTCTCAAAGAATGCAATTTCAATATAAGAATTTAGCCAGATTCTTCTTTATCTTCCTTACTTGACTTTTTTTTAGTTGAATAAGAATAAGGAAGGAGTTTACCACTATAGATTGTACGAGACATTAAATCAAAATGAATGGCTTAAGGATAAGGATTCAAGAGGGGTCCCGGTGAGGGATAGCTCGACAACAGCCCAGAGTGATCCCCTTGTTCAACAATCAAATGGGAAAGGTCACAGAAGCTGTCCCGCCCGTGCTTCTTTCGAGTAAGATTTCTATTTCAGGCAACCATCTCTTCCTTGCCAATCTCATTTCAATCCGCAACTTCCATGATCAATGTGGCAGGGTCATCTAAAGAAGTATCCTTCTGGCTCAGGGCGAATAGAACGAATGGATTCTCTGCTGCAATGAAGGTCATGGAAGGTCAGCCAGACAAAGAATAAAAAGAAAAAGGAACGAAGTAACTCGACTGAAAGGAGAGGAGCGAAGGTACTTAATCATGAGCGAAAGATCACACATGTGAAGCTTTATTCAAATAAATTGAGTGTTAAGTTGACCCTACCATTAATGAGATATACTCGAGAAGGAAGACTCTATCCCTTGCCTGGCCAGTGAAGAAGACATCTCGGAAGAAGGAGTTGGGAAAGTTGGAAAACTATCTTACCATACTAAGCTTTCAGGAATCAAAACCTTCCTTCTTTCGCCTTCAAGATGGGGAGAATCGTCTTCATGCGCAGAAAGGATTTCCATCGAAAGCAGTCCTTACGCCGATAACAGGAAAGATTTTTCTTCTTTGCACGAGCTGAGACTGGTGCTCTGATTTCCAGTTCTATACTATTTGTTACTATTTGAATTTACCATTGCTATAGTATGTTCCCACAGAGCGGTAACTAAAACAAGGAAGAGCTATTAGCTTGTCGGCGTAACGAAAGAACTATCGGATGGTAGGCCTTAACTAACTGCTTCCATACTTAGAGAAGGGTTTGCTGCTTTCACAAGAATTAGCCCAAAAAGGAGAAAAGCAAAACTCTTTCTTTAGTGGCCCAGCCAAGAATCATCGATTTTGTTTGGAGTTCCCAGAAAAAGGCCCATCTCTATCTCTTACTTGACCATGTAAGCAAAAAAGACCGACTTTCCTAAAAGTCAGCGGCACGTTCCAGGATATCCTCGTAGAAGGGAATCTGACTTTCTGCCAAAAGAACGGGGTTGGATGCGCTTCTGTCTTTAAAGGGACGAGGGAAAGAATCGAATCGATTGAATCACAAAGAGATATTCACTTATATAGATATATAGAAGCAGAATCGGAAAAGGAGCAGATGGTTCATGTAGCAGTGGATTAGTTAGAGGAGGTAGCTGTGAACTCTTCTTTCTTCTCGAACTAGAAAGGGAGCGAGGGGACTCCCCATACGTGCCGGGAGGTCACGAGCGGTAGTTGAAGGCCTAGCTTTGCTTCTTCCTCTCTAGGCTTAGGCTTTCACGGGAGCTCTCTCTTCTTTCTTGTTGAAGAAGCTGTTCTTCCTCCTGTTCAACTGTGGCTAATCTCTGCGAAGGTTCGCAGGAATATGCTCTTTGCCTTTAGCCTGGCACTTGCCATTTCATCAGCTGCTGTTAGCTCTCCAGGTAGCGACGGAACTTAGGGATTTTCTGATTTAGAACTTTTCCCGGTTCCTAGCTTTGACTTTAAAGAAGAAAGACCTGGCGTAAATGAGTTAGCGAATGAAATACCAGGTTCAAGGCGATGCCTATCAGTCCTTACTCGTTTCCCGTATATAAAGGTAGTTCCGTCACCCGAGGGGAGACAACTCACTCAGTAGGTAGGCTATCTATCTGTGTCCGAAAGCAGGGAAAGCAGCAAGGGGAAAGCTCATACCCGTAAATGATTTAATTGAGTTCCCGGCTCGTGGCCTTTAAAGAAGAAAGTTCAAGGTAAGCAGGGGATTTTCACTCTTTCGAGATCGAAGAATAGCCAAACCAAAGTCCTTTACCGAGGAGATTGATTTGATTTGAACAAATGAGAACTTGAGAGATGCCTTCTTCACTGGCCAGGCAGTAAAATAGAAAAGGATCTTCCCCCGGAGCGGTAAGAAGCAAGGCAGGAGCGGTATAAGAGAAAGAAGTCAGTCCTGCTTTTGCTGTTACAGAATCTGGTCTTAGCTTAGCTGCTAGTCGAACTAGAGCCTGATTACATTTGATGCCCTATAGCCAAGAGGACACTGACTCTATATATTGCGTTTAGTTGTCTCCACTCGGCGGGTATCTGTAAAGGGATCCATGTCATTTCACTGAATACAAAAAAAAGCTTCTTCTTTTGATATGAAAGCATGAGGGTTCACAGTCGAGTTGAACAAGAGCAAAAGCACGGACCTCTTCCCATAACCCTCGGCTCCCCGTGAACTGGGTGACTTTTCACTCCCAAGTGGAAGACTAAGAAAAATCAGTCCTTCGAATAGTACGTGGGATCTTATTATTGTTATTCTAATAATAAGAATCTACCAAAAAAGTGTGAAAGCTGGGTCTGGGATCGATCCCGCTATAAAAGAAAACAGTCAGGACAAAAATAATAAAGTCAAGCTTGAAAGCTGCCCTTAACTCTATCCTTACTCTCTTAAGAAGGAAATTACCTGGTGTTCACTCCTAACTCATTTTTGGTATTGACTAAAAAAGAATGGGCTCCTCATCTATTGAACTCTTGGCTGATTCAGCAAGAAAGACTGGCTGGCTTGTCTGCACTGATAGTCCAGCTAGCCTGACTGTCTGACCACCTCTGGGATCCCTTTGCTGAACCAGTCCCCGGTGCCTTCTTTCCGGCGGTGGCGGTTTTGGTCTGTTCTGAGCTAGCTTTCAAAAACTCAACAAGGTTGAAACATGTCGTATACTATAAAAAAATAGCTGTGACATGAACTGAGCGGTGCTCATCAAGCACCATGCTGAATGAAAGGCACCCTCTTGTTGGATCAAAAAGCCGTATTTATTGTTATTCTATCCACCTTAATTAAAAAGCAGTTTGACCTCAAAGAAAAGCTTCCAAGTAGGAGAAGTAGCCAAGGAAGGAACTCAAGCTAACGCAACTCTCCGCAAACTAGCTGCAGTTGAAGGCGCTTCGACTTGAGAGAAAGAAGTGGAGAAGGAAGCGACAAGTTCCTCGGATAGGCACGGCCACCACCCATGAGGAGTCCGAAACGACGCTTTCTACGGGCAGAGGTCTAGCTCCATTTTCAATGTTTAGTAATGCTGATACTGCATAGCGTACATGCGATTGATTCTGATAAACATCATAGAAAACTTCTGCTTTAAGCTATACTAGGTCTGAGACCCTTTCTAATAAAGTTTCGTCTCTTCTTTCCCCATTTACAGAGGATTTTCTAACTCCACGAATATGTTGTCATATTTAGCTCAGCCTGTTATAGCGAGCAAGCAAAGCCTACTTCTACTTTGTTGGAAAGAAATCCTGCCTCCAGTTCCGCGGCTAAACCAACCTTTAATACCCGATGAGGTTCGTAGGGTGCAACTTCAGCGCCGCTTAAGTGTCCATTTCATCGGTAGGCACGACGCGGCGCACTTCCCCCAATTCTTGGGTATCTTGGAGAAAAAAATGCTGCTAGAAAAAAGGATCGAAGCAGCATTGGT